ATTCTTCAACTACTAGAATAATTATGAATTTGTTCAAAAGAAAAAATTATTAAATCTTTTCTTCAATATAATCTAATACATCTTGAACTGTAAAAATATTTCCAGCAGCTTCATCATCAATATCAATTTCAAAAGCCTCTTCAATTGCCATTACTAATTCGACAACATCTAAAGAATCAGCTCCTAATTCTTTCGAAAAATCAGCTTCTGGTCGAACTCTAGTTGCGTCTATACCTAGTTGAATTGCAACAATATTTTGCAATTTCGTAAGTGTATCTTCGGACATAATAAATTTCTCCCTTATTATAACTATTTTTAAACTAGATTTTTAAACATTCTAGTATTTAATCAGAGATTATGTATTTTTATATTTTATAGTATATTACATAAAAATTAAATAAATCGAAAAAACTATTAACAAATTAAAGATTGTAATAATTTAGTTACTTGATAAACACTGCTTTGATTTACCGTATAAATTGGAATATTTCTTTGTTTTGCTAATTTTTTTAATTTAAGATTTTGTTTAAGGTGTTTTTTTAAACCTATAATAATGGTTGCTTTTTTAATTTCTTTTGTTAATAAAAGTTTAAGCCCTAATTTATATACTGCTTCTTTAACTAAGTTATTAGAGAGCGAATAAGTATAAATTAATAATTTTTTAGTCTTTAAATTTCGTGATTTTATTTGATTTTGTTGATTTAAAATTGTCCAATTATTTGAATTGAATTGAATAATATTTTTGAAATTATTTGAGTTTTTAAATAGTGAAAGAAAATTTTTTTGAAGTTTTTTATATTTTATAGTGGTTTTTTCATTTATAGATAATTGTCGGATCTGAGAAACTGAAGAATTTCCTCGCAAAAGAGAATCTATAGAATTTTTCACATTTTCATGAACAGTCCAAGAGTTTTGCTTATTAATTTCAATAGCTATTTGAAATGCTGGATACGCTTTTCGTTCTAAGATACTTTTTTGAGTTCCACGTCTCTTAGCTTCATCATCACTCAGTGTAACATATTGAATACCACCAATTAAATCAGATAATGAAGGATTTTTAATTAAATTTTCTAAACAGTTACCATGAGTTGTTCCAACAAGTTGAACTCCTTTTTCAGCAATAGTACGAGCGGCAAGTGCTTCTAATTCTGTTCCAATTTCATCAATAATAATTACTTCAGGCATATGATTTTCAACAGCTTCAATCATGATTTGATGTTGAAATTCAGTTTTTGATACTTGCATACGACGAGCACGACCAATTCCTGAATGAGGAACATCACTATCTCCAGCTATTTCATTAGAAGTATCGACAATAATTACTCTTTTTTCCATTTCATCGGCTAATACTCTAGCTATTTCTCGAATAATAGTAGTTTTCCCGACTCCAGGTTTTCCTAATATTAAAAGAGATTGACCAGATTCAAGTAAGTCACGAATTATACTAATAGTTCCAAAAATCGCTCGTCCAACTCGACAAGTTAGTCCATTTATTAAATATTGACGATTTCTAATACAACTAATTCGGTGAAGAGTTCGTTCAATTCCTGCACGATTTTCATCACTAAATTCACTAATTCGTTTAGTTGTATAATCAATATCTTGCCATGAAATTATTTTTTGTGATAAGTATTGTGGTCCCGTAGTGAAACGAGCTTCAGGACGGCGTCCTAAATCCATTACAATTTCAATAAGTTTGTCTTTTTTTGAATGGTTTTTTAAATTTTCTTGAATAAAAAACGGTAAATTTTCAAGTAGTTTATCTAAATCTTCAGCTACATTCATAAATTTAATATTTAATAATACTAACTTTCTAATTTATATTATAGTTATAAGATTTAACATAAGTTTAAAAAGTTAGATTAATTATTAAGATTTTTAAAGATGCGATTAAAACAGAATAAAAAATTGTTAATCAATTTTAAATTATTTTTTTGATAGTGTTATTAATTTAGTAAATGTTTGACTATCTAATAACGCAATTTGTGATAACATTTTTCTATTTAAATCAATATTTGATTTTTTAAAATTATGTATTAATCGACTGTAAGATAAACCATTTAATTTTGACGCTGCATTAATACGAGTAATCCAAAGTTTTCTAAACGTACGTTTTTTTTGTTTTCTTCCAACATACGAATATTTTAATGCTTTCATTACTTGTTGATTTGCTACTCGAAAAAGTCGAGAATGAGCACCACGATAACCTTTTGCAAGTTTTAATATTTTTTTTCGACGTTTTCGAGCTACATTTCCTCTTTTAACTCTAACCATTTAGTTTTAATACGGTAACATTAATTTAATAGGTTGACTATCACTAGTACTTACACAAAGTCTTTGTGATAATTTACGTTTTTGTCTATTGGATTTATGCATTAAAAGATGACCTTTATATGCATGACGACGTAAAAAATTTCCCGCACTCGTTTTTTTATAGCGTTTTTGGGCTGCTTTTCGAGTTTTTAATTTAGGCATAAAATTTTAAATTTTTTCAGAAGAGTAAATTTCTTTAAAATAAATTCTTGACTTTAAGGGATTAGAATACAAGAGTTTATCACCGGATTTCCAATCGACAGGACATGCATGACCTGAATGTGTTTTGACATATTGAATTGATTTTAAAATACGAAGTATCTCATTTATACTTCTCCCACATAGTAAATTATGAACAGTATAATATTGAATAACTCCTTCTTTGTCAATAATAAATAGCCCAGGGAAAGCCATCCCATCATCTGTCAATAATTTATAATCATTGGTTATATTTTGTTTTAAATCTGATAGTAACGGATATTTTAAATCTTGTAATCCACCTTCTTCACGACTCAAAAGAAGAGAACGTAAATGAGAAAATGGACTATCAATTGATATAGCTAAAATTTGAGTCGAAAGTTTTTTAAATTCTTTAATTCGATTACTGAATTCGATTAATTCAGTCGAAGAAACAGATGTAAAATTAGCTGGATAAAAAAGAAGAATTACATATTTTTTCCCGCGGTAATCTGAAAGACGGATTTTACCTAATTTATTTTTAAAGACACCAATCGTTAAAAAATTAGGAGCCGCCTTTCCAATTTGGGGGTCATTTTTCATAAATTCTATTATTCTAATTGATTAATATTTATTTATTTATATTAATCTTATTCTGATTTTTTTGTATCTTCTACTTCGATTAATTCAGCAAGTGCAAAATTATTTGTATTTGTTCCGCTATAATTGACATTTTCAAATCGAACTACGGCAGGATAACGGATTCCACTTTGATCAATAGTTGCAACTGTTCCAACTTGATTATACCAATAAGATTCTTTGCGAAGAATTCGGACTTTTGAACCTCTACTAACCATAATAATTTTAATTATTTAATTTATTAAATTTTAAAGCTATTAACTAGCTTATTTTAAATATAATAATAATTGAATTTTAAAATATGAACAATAAAATTTTAACTTACTAGAAATTTAAGATTGTTGTTTTGAATAAAGGTCCTGTGTTATAATTTTAAAAAAATAGAAAAAATCAGAATTAAAGTAAATAATATTATGAATCGTAACTTTATTCGAAATATACTTTTAGTTATACTTATCTTAAGTTTAACAGTAATAGGTGTTAAGAAATTTAACTTTGACGATAATACAAGTAATGTAACAGTTAAAAATACTTCAGAAATTAATCAGAATCTAATTAGTTCGAGAATGACATATGGACGTTTCTTAGAATATTTAGAAATGGGTTGGGTTAAACAAGTTGATTTATACGACAACAGTCGTAATGCTATTATTCAAACATCTAGTCCAGAATTAGGTAATCGATCACAAACTATTCGTGTAGAAATACCTGTTGGTGCATCGCAATTAATTAATAAATTAAAAGAATATAATGTTGATTTTGATGCACATCCTGTTGAAAATAGAAATTTTTTAATTACACTTGCTAGTAATTTAATTTTACCAATACTTTTCATTAGTGGTTTATTTTACTTTTTCCAGAATTCAGAAAATTTTGGTGGAGGATCAAATTCTTCTCCAATGAGTTTAGGTAAATCAACAGCACGTTTTGAAAGACGACCAGAAACAGGAGTAAAATTTTCTGATATTGCAGGTATTGATGAAGCAAAAGCTGAATTTGAAGAAATTGTTTCGTTTTTAAAACAACCAGATAAATATACCATAGTTGGAGCTAAAATACCTAAAGGTATTTTATTAGTTGGACCTCCAGGAACTGGAAAAACTTTATTAGCAAAAGCTATTGCAAATGAAGCGGATGTTCCATTCTTTAGTGTAGCTGGATCAGAATTTGTAGAAATGTTTATTGGTATAGGTGCAGCAAGAGTTCGAGATTTATTCAAAAAAGCTTCAGAAAATGCTCCATGTATTGTTTTTATTGATGAAATTGATGCTGTTGGACGTGAACGAGGCGCTGGAGTTGGAGGTGGTAATGATGAAAGAGAACAAACTTTAAATCAATTATTAACAGAAATGGATGGATTTAAAGAAAATAAAGGAGTTATTGTAATTGGTGCAACGAACCGTGCTGATATTCTTGATTCTGCATTATTAAGACCAGGAAGATTTGACCGTCAAGTTACTGTTAATTTACCTGACCGATTAGGTCGTATTGGAATTTTAAAAGTTCATGCTAGAAATAAACCTTTATCAGACGATGTATCATTAGTACAATTAGCAAATCGAACACCAGGATTTTCAGGAGCAGATTTAGCTAATTTATTAAATGAAGCAGCAATTTTAGCTACACGTTACAAAAAATCAGTAATTACAAAAAATGAAGTAAATGAAGCTGCTGATCGTATCATTGGTGGAATCGAAGGTACACCGCTTGAAGATAATAAAAATAAACGTTTAATTGCATATCATGAAGTTGGTCATGCCATTACTGGTTCAGTATTAAAATCTCATGATGAAGTAGAAAAAATAACAATTACACCTCGTGGTATGGCTAAAGGACTAACATGGTTTACACCTGAAGAGGATCAAAGTTTACTTTCACGTTCTGAACTTTTAGCTAGAATTATAACGACATTAGGTGGTAGAGCTGCTGAACAAGTAGTTTTTGGTGATCCCGATGTAACAACAGGTGCAAGTAATGATTTGCAACAAGTTACAAATTTAGCTAGACAAATGGTTACAAGATTTGGGATGTCTAATATTGGACCAATTGCTTTAGAAGATGAAAATAGTGGACAAGTTTTCTTAGGCGGTAATGTTATTCAAGGTGATGGGTATGCAGAAAACATTGCAGATCGAATCGACGAACAAGTTTGTAAAATTATAAATTATTGTGAACAAAAAGCTATTCAAATTATTAAAGATAATAGAGTAGTAATTGATTTAACAGTAGAACGGTTATTAGATATTGAAACAATGGAAGGAGCAGAATTCCGTGAGTTAATAAGTAACTATACAGTTTTACCAAATAAACTTGCTCCGTATGAATCTAAATTTAGTTAAGAGAGTTTAAAAAAAGTTTTTAATATCTTGATATATTAGTTTAATAACACTACAATGTAATTAAATTTAATAATTGAAAAATTGAGTTTATGGCAAAAAAAAGTATGATAGAACGCGAAAAAAAACGTATAAAATTAACAAAAAAATACGAACAAAAGCGAGCTATTTTATTAGAAAAATATCAAAATACAAGAGACTATACTCTGAAATTAGAAATTCATTCTAAGATTCAAAAATTACCTAGAAATAGTTCAAAAATTCGAATTAGAAATCGTTGTTGGAAAACAGGTAGACCACGTGGTTATTATAGAGATTTTGGTGTATGTCGACATGTTTTAAGAGAAATGGCTCATCAATGTTTATTACCTGGAGTTAGAAAATCAAGTTGGTAAAAAATCTAACCGATTAGAAATAATCGGTTAGATTTTTTTAATTTATTAAATATCAAATTGATTACCACGACGATATTGAAAATATGCTGCAACAAATAAACCAATTGCAGTTACTGTAATTAAACCTAGAACAATTCCTGATAATAAAGGTTCTACCATATGTGTTTTACAAAAAAATAAAAACGTAAATATACAATACAAAAATAGGTTGATTTAATCAATGATTACTATTTTTTAGTTAAAAAAACTTTCAAATATATTTTGAAATATTAAAAAATTTATTATCTCAAAATATATTAATCCCTAATTTATATATTTTAAACGAAATAAAATTAGCGGAATCCTATTGCTGCTTGCCAAACAAAAGCTAGTAATAAAAAGAAAACAGGAATAATTGGTAATACATCCACAATAGGACTAAATACAACATAAGCTTCTGGTAAACGAGCTATAATTAAGCTTTCCATAAATAATACCTTTATTTTTATACTAAAATTAATAATATTAAATAGCTTTATTTAATACTATTAATTTTAGTATAAAAATCAGTAAAATTTGATTAATATATGGATTTTTTTGATTATAAGTTCTTTTCATATACAATTATTAGTATTTACTAAATAAAGTAAAAATTTTTAAATATATAATTAAAAAATTTTATGGTATCAGCATATTTACCTTCAATTTTAGTTCCTCTTGTTGGTCTTATTTTTCCAGCTTTTAGTATGGCATTATTTTTTATCTATATCTCACAAGATGATATTATTTAAAAAATCATAATTTTGTTCAATTGATTGAATAATAAATTTAGTTTTAATTTCACTAAAAAATAATTTAAGAATAAAGCGAAAACAAATTTTTATATTTGTTTTCGCTTTATGATAACCTTATAATATATTAGTTAATAATCTATTAGTAACGGTTACCTTCTGGATTAGCTTGAACACTATAGCTTTTAATAGTGTAAGTAATATGACGACCAGCACCTTCAGTACGGTCTAAGTAGAAACCAGGCTCACTTGCTGGACGGCTTACGATAAATGACATTACGCAACTTTCAGTACCGTAACTTGCATCAAATGCATTCATTCGAATGTAACCATTAGCACAAGCTTTACGAGCTTCGTTAAGCTCAAACATTACTGCAGCTGGATCTTTAATATCGAATAAAGGTAAACCCCATAATTCCCAGTAACTATTACGAGGATGTGGATCATCTGTCCACTCAACGTTCATAGCCCAACCTTTACTGATTGCATAGTTAATTTGTTTTAAAATTTGCTCATCTGTTAAATCAGGTAAAAAAGAAAAACAACCTTGTGTAAGTCTCACTATTCAAATACTCCTTATATTAATTTTTGTTAAAAGTAACTTAATTATACGTTTGCTGTTGGCGTTTCAGCGAAATCAGCAGTATCCGTAGAAGTATAATCGAAACTAATATCTTTCCATAGATCTAAAGCTGTTTGTAAAGGACCACATGTTTTAGCAGCATCACGTAAGATTTTTGGACCAATTTCGTTGTTGAAGTAATCAACACCTTCGTTACGTGCTAATACCATTGCTTCTAATGCTACTCGGTTTGCTGTTGCACCAGCTTGAATACCATCAGGGTGTCCAATTGTACCACCACCAAATTGTAAAATTACATCATCACCTAAATAGTGAATTAATTGGTGCATTTGACCACAGTGGATACCACCTGAAGCTACAGGCATACATCTACGTAAACTAGCCCAATCCATTTCGAAGAATAAACCGCAAGGTAAATTAACTTTTAATTCAGTTTCTAATAAAGTTTGGTAGAAACCTTTAATCATTAAAGGATCACCTTCTAACTTACCTACTACAGTACCTGCGTGGATATGATCTACACCAGACATACGCATCCATTTACAAATAACACGGAAGTTAATACCATGATTTTTTTGACGAGCATAAGTAGAGTTACCCGCACGGTGTAAATGTAATAACATATCGTTTTCACGAGCCCAGTAAGCAATTGATTGGATTGCTGTGTAACCCATTACTAAATCGATCATGATGATGATTGAACCAACAGCTTTAGCGTAATCAGCACGAATGTAAATTTCTTCCATTGTTGCTGCTGTAACGTTTAAGTAAGAACCTTTAGTTTCACCTGTTGATGCAGATGCGCGGTTAATACCTTCCATACAGTATAAGAATCTTTCTCTCCAACGCATGAATGGTTGAGAGTTAATATTTTCATCATCTTTTAAGAAGTCTAAACCACCTTTTAAACCTTCATAAACTACACGACCATAGTTTTTACCAGAAAGACCTAACTTAGGTTTTACAGTTGCACCTAATAAAGGTGTACCGTATTTATTTAAACGTTCACGTTCTACAATAACACCTGTTGCAGGACCTTGGAATGTTTTTAAGTAAGAATGCGGGATACGCATGTCTTCTAAACGTAAAGCAGCTACTGCTTTAAAACCAAATACATTACCAATGATAGATGCTGTTAAATTTGCTAATGAACCTTCTTCGAATAAATCAATTTCATATGCAATAAATGCAAAGTATTGATCTGTACTATTTGGAACAGGATCTACACGATAAGCTTTAGCACGATAACGATCACACGCTGTTAATAAATCAGTCCATACAACAGTCCATGTAGCTGTTGAAGATTCACCTGCAACTGCTGCTGCAGCTTCTACAGGATCTACACCTGGTTGTGGCGTAATACGGAATAATGCAAGAACATCAGTAGTTTTTACAGCGTACGAAGCATCCCAGTAACCCATTTTAGCATATGGAATTACACCAGATTCGTAACGATCACTTTTAATTCGAGTCCGTTCTGATACAGATTGAGACATTTATTTCTCCTTAAAATAAAAAGGCTATATATATTTTATAGATATTTAACTAATTAACAAAAATTAGCTCTATCGGTTGAATCTTTAGATTAATGACAACCTTATTAATAAATATAATATTAATTATATTAATATTATTAATTTTTCTAATATATTATTATTCTATTTAAGAATCATAATAATATATGTTTATTTATTATTTTGTAAAGTTACAACTATATTATATAATATAGTTGTAACTTTACAAAATAATAAAAATAATAATAAAAATGATAAGTAATAAACAAAATATTTTAGATGAACAAATTATAGAGAATGGATTAACTGAAGATGTAATCAGATTAATTTCAGAAAAAAGGAAAGAGCCTGAATTTTTACTGGAATTTCGTTTAAAAGCTTATAAAGCTTGGAAAAAAATGAAAAGCCCGAAATGGGAGAAAACGAAATTTTCTGAAATAAATTATGATGATATTACATATTATTCAGCTGCAGATTTAGAAAAGGATGAGGTTAAATTAAATACTTTTGGAGAATTTGGAATTCCATTAGAAGAATTAAAGAGGCAAGAAAAAGTCGCTACGGACGCTATTTGGGATAGTAGCTCAGTTTGGACTACATATAAAAATGACTTAGATAACTTAGGAATTATTTTTTGTTCTTTCTCTGAAGGTATTCAAAAATACCCTGAAAAAATAAAAAAGTATTTAGGAAAAGTTGTTCCAATAGGAGATAACTATTTTTCAACTTTAAATTCAGCTGTATTTACTGATGGATCATTTTGTTATGTTCCAAAAAATGTTGATTGTCCATTATTACTTCAAACTTATTTTCGAATGTATGAAGAAAAAGTAGGTCAATTTGAAAGAACATTAATTGTAGTAGAAGATAATAGTTATATTCAATATAGTGAAGGTTGCTCTGCTCCAAGATATAGTAATAACCAATTTCATGCAGCTGTTGTAGAAATTATTGCATTAGATAATGCAAGTGTTGAATATGCCACTCTTCAAAATTGGTATATAGGATCTAAATGGGGTCAGGGGGGTATTTATAATTTTGTGACAAAACGTGGATTGTGTGCTGGAATTAATTCTAAAATAAGATGGGTACAAGTTGAAACAGGATCAGCAATTACTTGGAAATACCCATCTTGCATACTAGTTGGCGAAAATTCTATAGGCGAATTTTATTCAGTTTCTTTAGCAAGATTTTTTCAACAAGCAGATACTGGAAGTAAAATGTTTCATATTGGAAAAAATACGCGAAGTCGAATTATTTCAAAAGGTATATCTGCAGGACAATCAAAAAATAGCTATCGTGGGTCGGTAATGATTTCAAAAAAAGCTTCAGGTAGTCGAAATTATTCGGAATGTGATTCCTTATTTTATTCAGTTGAAACGGATCCTAAATCAACTAATAATATTTTAAAAAATAATAAATCAATTCCTAATGCTAATACTTTTCCATACATTTGTGTTCAAAATTCAACTTCAATAGTAGAACACGAAGCTAGTACATCATACATGACAGATGAACAAATTTTTTATTTCCAACAACGTGGAATACCTACTGACGTTGCATTACGCTTAATTGTTAGTCGATTTGGAGAAGAAGTTTATGACAATATGCATAGAGAATTTGGAACTGAATCAGATTTTTTAATTAATTGGAAATTGCAAGGAAAAGAACAATAAAACTAATTTTAAAAAGGAAAAATAAATGATTAATTTAGCATCTCCACTTTTAGAAATTAAAAATTTACGGGTATTTATAGATGAAACAGAAATTTTAAACGATTTCAACTTAACGGTAAATGAAGGTGAAATTCATGCTATAATGGGGCCAAATGGATCTGGCAAAAGTACATTTTCAAAAGTTATAGTAGGTCATCCAGCTTATAAAATTTTGAAAGGAAATATTTTATTATCTGGAATTTCAATTTTAAGTTATCCACCTGAAAGTCGAGCAGGTTTAGGTATTTTTTTAGCATTTCAATATCCAGTTGAAATTCCGGGTGTAAGTAATGAAGAATTTTTATATCATGCTTATAATAGCAAATTATATTTTTCTGGAAAAAATCGAAAAAAGAAAAAATCACAATATACCGGTTTAGGTTCAGATTCAGCTATTTCAATGGAAAAATTCCGATTAATTATTAAAGAATTATTACCTATTGTTAATTTACCGGCAACATTTTTAACTAGAAATGTTAATCAAGGATTTTCTGGTGGAGAAAAAAAACGTAATGAAATATTACAAATGTTATTATTAGATCCTACATTAGTAATTTTAGATGAAACAGATTCAGGATTAGATATTGATGCATTACAAATAATTGCTAAAGGAGTTAATGCTTTTATGAATGATACGAAAGGGTTAATTTTAATAACACATTACCAACGATTGTTAGATTATATTCAACCTACGTTTGTTCACGTAATGCATAAAGGAAAAATAATCAAAACTGGTAACTATAATTTAGCTAAAGAATTAGAATCAAGAGGCTATGAATGGTTAATAGACTAATTTTAATAATCTATTTATAGTTTTTTAATAAAATTAAACCTATTAATTTGTTTAAGAGACTATAATGAAGATTGTTCCTCTATATTTTTTAATATTGGGTAATTTACTAAATTAGTTAAATTATATGTACCCAGATAATTTTTATTCAAGTACGTTTACATTTTTAGCAGAGGCAGAAGTAGGAAAACACTTTTACTGGGATATTGCAGGGTTCTTAGTTCATGGACAAGTATTAGTAGTAATCTGGTTTGTTATAGCCTTATTATTAATTTTTTCTTTATTAGGAGCTAGTAATCCTGAACGAATTCCACACAGTTGGCAAAATTTTATGGAAGCAGCTCTAGATTTTATAACTGGAATTGCAAAAGATCAACTAGGTGAAAGTTTTTACAAAGAGTGGATTCCATTTATTGGAACTCTTTTCTTATTTATTTTTGGTTGTAACTGGGCGGGAGCATTAATTCCGTGGAAATTAATTAAACTTCCTGAAGGAGAATTAGCAGCTCCAACAAATGATATAAATACAACAGTAGCCTTAGCGTTATTGACATCATTTGCTTATTTTTACGGAGGTTTAAGTAAAAAAGGATTAGGTTATTTTAAACGTTATGTTCAACCAATTCCGCTTCTTTTACCAATCAATATTTTAGAAGATTTTACAAAACCATTATCATTAAGTTTCCGATTATTTGGAAATGTTCTTGCTGATGAATTAACAATTACTGTTTTAACATCTTTAGTTCCTTTGGTAATTCCTTTACCAATTATGATGTTAGGTATTTTTGCAGGTTCAGTCCAAGCTTTAATTTTCTCTACATTAGCGGCTGCTTATATAGCAGAAGCAATTGAGTAGATTACAATTAAATTTAATTTTTCTAATATTTTATTTATTTTTATTATTTAAGGTTTATTATGGATTCTATTATTTCTGCTGCTTCTGTTATAGCTGCTGGTTTAGCTATTGGTTTAGCTGCTATCGGTCCTGGTATTGGTCAAGGTAACGCAGCTGGTCAAGCTGTTGAAGGTATTGCACGTCAACCAGAAGCAGAAAACAAAATTCGTGGTACATTATTATTAAGTTTAGCTTTCATGGAAGCTTTAACAATTTACGGATTAGTAGTAGCTTTAGCTTTATTATTTGCTAATCCATTCAACGGTTAATTAATAAATATTAATTTACGATTTAGATAGATATATAAATATGAAAAATATAATCTATCTAAATAATTTAATTTTAGGGTAAAACATATCGAAAATTTTTCTATGATTAATATTCCATTATTAATTTGTAACTCAGAAATAAGTGGTCCTGGCGGATTATTTGATCTTGACGCGACTTTACCTTTAGTAGGTATTCAATTTTTACTTTTAATGGTTATTTTAAATATTTTACTTTATAGTCCATTATTAAGTATTATTGCAGAACGTAATGAGTATATATTAAATAATCTTAATAAAGCTTCTGAAACTTTAAGAGAAGCAAATGAGTTAACTACTAGCTATGAAGAAGAATTAACAAATATTCGAAAACTAGCACAATCAGAAATAACAAATTCACAAAAAATTCATAAAGAAATTTTAGAGATAGAACTAAATATTTCTCAAAAATATATTGATAATCTATTAGATACTATTACAAATGATCTGCTTGATAAAAAAAATACAGCAGTTAATAGTTTAGACAAAATTATTCAATCGTTATGTCTCGAAATTGAAACAAAATTATCAATTTAAATTTTTTGTTCTATGTAGTTTTCTATTTTATAATTGAACAGTTGACATTAAAACATTAAAACATGGAAAATTTAGATCAAATTTTTACATTAATTGCGGAAAACGAAAATATTACTTTAAATCTGGATATTTTAGAAACTGGATTAATTAATATTATTGCTTTAATCGTGATTTTAGTATATGTAGGACGTGATTTTTTAGGTTCTATATTAGAAACGCGAAAAAACGAAATAATAACAAGTGTTCAAGATGCTGAAGAAAGATTAAATGAGGCAAACAGACGTCTAAGTGAAGCACAAAAACAATTATCCCAAGCAAATGTTGTTATTGATGAAATAAAAAAAGATACATTAGTAACGAAAAAAGCATTATTAGAGTCAGAAGCTTATCAATCTAAAAAAGATTTAACAACTCGTTTTAATCGAGCTTTAGCAACTTTCCGTTCAAAAGAAAGACAAATTTTTTTAGAAGTTAAGCAGCAAATAATAACGTTAGTTTTACAACAAACAACTGCTAGAGCTCAAGAAACCTTCGGATCAAAAAAACGAGCAACTGAATTAATTAATGATACTATTAATAAATTAGAAGGAGATTTGTTATGAGTACTAAGACTTTAGCACTAAAAGTTGCTGCTCCATACGCTCGTGCCTTATATGAGTTTTCAGTTGATAAGAATATCATGCACAAAATTACAGCAGATTTTCAAAACTTAGAGATTTTTTTAAATAAAACAGAAGAATTAACAAATTATTTGAATAATCCTTTAGTCCGTTTAGAAGATAAACGTGATATTTTAACTAAACTTTTAAAATCCCAAGTTAATGAAGAAACTTTTAAATTTTTGTTAGTTTTAGTCAATCGAGATCGTATTAATTTGATCCAACCAATTATTGATAACTATTTAAAATTGGTTTATAGATTAGCATCTATTAAAATGATTGAAGTGTCGACAGCTTTTCCGTTTACAAATAAACAAAAAAATACTTTAGTTAAAAAACTAAAAGATCTTACAGAAGCAAGAGAAATTAAATTGGTAATTACTGTTGATTCTAATTTAATTGGTGGTTTTTTAATAAAAACTAATTCAAAAGTACTTGATTTTACTGTTAAAAATCAATTACAAAAATTAGCTAATCATTTAGATACGATTTTAGAAATTTAAGCAAAATCTTTTATAAACTTTTTATCTTAAAATAATACAATGATAAATATTCGTCCAGACGAAATAAGTAGTATTATCCGTCAACAAATTGAAAAATATGATCAAGATATTAAAGTAGACAATATTGGAACTGTTTTACAAGTAGGTGATGGTATTGCACGTGTATATGGACTTGATCAAGTAATGAGTGGTGAACTTTTAGAATTTGAAGATAAAACAATTGGTATCGCCCTAAATTTAGAAAATGACAACGTTGGTGTTGTTTTAATGGGTACTGGTCGACAAATTTTAGAAGGTAGTACTGTAAAAGCTACAGGTAAAATCGCACAAATTCCAGTAGGTAGTAATTTCTTAGGTCGAGTAGTAAATCCTTTAGGAGAACCTATTGACGGTAAAGGTGAAATTAAAACATCTGATAGCCGATTAGTTGAATCAATGGCTCCTGGTATTATTAGCCGAAAATCAGTATGTGAACCTTTACAAACAGGAATTACTTCTATTGATGCAATGATTCCAATTGGTCGAGGCCAACGAGAACTTATTATTGGTGATCGTCAAACAGGAAAAACATCTATTGCAGTTGATACAATTATTAATCAAAAAACTGAAGATGTAGTTTGTGTGTACGTTGGTATTGGACAAAAAGCTTCTACTGTTGCTCAAGTAGTAAATGTATTAGAAGAAAAAGAAGCAATGGCTTATACTATTATTGTTTCAGCTAGTGCAAATGATCCTTCGACTTTACAATACATTGCTCCATATTCAGGTGCAGCATTAGCTGAATACTTTATGTATAATGGAAAAGCTACTTTAGTAATATATGATGATTTAACTAAGCAAGCAATGGCTTATCGTCAAATGTCATTATTATTACGTAGACCACCAGGGCGTGAAGCTTACCCAGGTGATGTATTCTATTTACATTCACGTTTACTAGAACGTGCAGCTAAGCTTAGTGATGAATTAGGTGGTGGAAGTATGACTGCTTTACCGATTATTGAAACACAAGCAAGTGATGTATCAGCATATATCCCTACTAATGTAATTTCAATTACAGACGGTCAGATTTTCTTATCTAATGATTTATTTAATTCTGGTATTCGTCCAGCAATTAATGTAGGTATTTCTGTTTCACGTGTAGGTTCTGCTGCTCAAACAAAAGCAATGAAAAAAGTTGCTGGTAAATTGAAATTAGAATTAGCTCAATTTGCTGAATTAGAAGCGTTTTCACAATTTGCTTCAGATTTAGATGAAGCAACACAAAAACAATTAGCTCGTGGTACAAGATTACGTGAAGTTTTAAAACAACCTCAAAATTCTCCATTATCTGTAGGTCAACAAGTAGCTTTAATTTATACAGGTATTAATGGTGCTTTAGATGATATTGAAGTAGCTGATGTTAAAAAATATTGTAGTGATTTATTAAAATATTTAGAAACATCACAAAAACCATTCCTTGAAATTGTTAGAACAACTAATCAATTTACAGATGAAGCTGAAGCTTCTTTAAAAGAAGCAATTGAAGAATCTAAAGAAGTATTTTTCAAAAATAAATAAATTCAATAATTTATAAAAAATAATAAAATTAATTTAAAAATAATTAATTTTATTATTTTAACTAATTTTTATTATCTTCACTTATAATAATAATATAGTTAACTACATTGTAGTTTAATTGTAAGAAAGTCAAAAACCTCTAATTAAATTAAGGAATGAATTACTATGGCATTACCATGGTATCGTGTTCATACTGTTGTTTTAAACGATCCGGGAAGATTAATTGCAGTTCATTTAATGCATACAGCATTAGTAGCTGGTTGGGCAGGTTCAATGGCATTATATGAGCTTGCTGTTTTTGATCCTTCAGATCCTGTATTAAATCCAATGTGGCGACAAGGTATGTTTGTTATGCCTTTCATGACACGACTAGGAATTACTGATTCTTGGGGTGGATGGAGTATTACAGGTGAAAGTGTTTCAAACCCTGGTATTTGGAGTTTTGAAGGTGTAGCTCTATCACATATTATTTTATCAGGAATGTGTTTCTTAGCAGCTATTTGGCATTGGGTTTATTGGGATTTAGAATTATTCCGTGATCCAAGAACAGGTGAACCTGCGTTAGATTTACCGAAAATCTTTGGAATTCATTTATTCTTATCAGGTTTATTATGTTTTGGTTTTGGAGCTTTCCATGTTACCGGTTTATTTGGACCTGGTATTTGGGTTTCTGATGCTTATGGCATTACAGGAAAAATTCAACCAGTAACACCAGCTTGGGGACCTGATGGATTTAATCCATTTAATGCCGGTGGTATTGCTGCTCATCATATTGCAGCAGGTATTTTCGGTATTTTAGCAGGTATTTTCCATTTAACTGTTCGTCCTCCTCAACGTTTATATAGAGCTTTACGAATGGGTAATATTGAAACTGTATTATCTAGTAGTATTGCAGCAGTTTTCTTTGCAGCATTTGTAACATCAGGTACAATGTGGTACGGTGCAGCAACAACTCCAATTGAATTATTTGGTCCTACGCGTTATCAATGGGATAGTGGTTATTTCCAACAGGAAATTGAACGACAAGTTGAAACTTCAGTTAATGATGGATTATCAGAAAGTCAAGCTTGGTCAAGAATTCCTGATAAATTAGCTTTTTATGATTATATCGGAAATAATCCTGCAAAAGGTGGTTTATTCCGTGCAGGAGCTATGAATAAGGGTGATGGTATTGCTGAGGCTTGGTTAGGACATCCCATTTTCCGAGATAAAGAAGGTCGAGAATTAACTGTAAGAAGAATGCCTGCTTTCTTCGAAACATTCCCGGTTATCTTAGTTGATAAAGATGGTATTATTCGAGCAGATATTCCATTCCGTCGTGCAGAATCAAAATATAGTATTGAACAAGTAGGTGTTACTGTAGATTTCTATGGTGGTAAATTAAATGGACAAACATTTAAAGATGCACCAACTGTTAAAAAATTCGCTCGTAAAGCTCAATTAGGTGAAGTTTTTGAGTTCGATCGAACAAGTTTTGAGTCTGATGGAGTATTCCGTAGTAGCCCAAGAGGTTGGTATACTTTTGGTCATGCTAATTTTGCCTTATTATTCTTCTTTGGTCATTTATGGCATGGTGGTCGTACTATTTTCCGAGATGTATTTACAGGTATTGGAGCTGAAGTAACAGAACAAGTAGAGTTTGGTGCTTTCCAAAAAATTGGTGATAAGACAACTAAAAAACAAGGTGCAGTATAGATATAGACTTTACTATTATAAAGTTACTAAAATTTAAAAAGGATTAAAGAATGGAAGCCTTAGTTTATACATTTTTACTAATTGGTACTTTAATGGTTATCTTCTTTGCAGTATTCTTCCGTGATACTCCAAGAATTATTAAAAAATAAACCACTTTGGTGGTTTATTTTTAATCTTCATGTTCCTCAAATGGATCACGCAAATTTTTAGCTGCTGGTCCGAATGCAGTATAAATTGAATATGTAGTAATACCTAGAAGTAAACTCGATAAAAAAATTATAATAATAGTTGCTGTTTCCATGTTATATAATTATTTAAATTTAATACTATAGTATTATATAACAGGCAATATAAAAATTTATTTATTAAAAATAGAAAATATTTTTATGGCATTAAGAACAAGATTAGGAGAAATTTTACGCCCATTAAACTCAGAATATGGAAAAGTAGCTCCCGGCTGGGGAACAACACCAATTATGGGTTTTGTTATGGCAGCATTTTTAGTATTTTTACTAATTATCTTACAAATCTATAATTCGTCTTTAATTATTGAGAATGTTGATGTTGATTGGACAAACGGTATTTTATAAATATTTAAAAAAATAAAATGGATATACTAACTTTAGGTTGGGCAGGACTAATGACAATGTTTACATTTTCTTTAGCTCTGGTAGTTTGGGCTCGAAATGGTTTTTAACTAGTGAAAATTTATAACTACTAATAAGAATGTAACCATTATGGAACTACTTATAAAAATTTTCCCATATGCAAATGCTGAAATTGTAAATGCAGCAGTAACATGTTTTGGGATGACATTATTTGGTCTTTTATTAGGCTTTGTTTTATTGAAATTTCAAGGTGAATAATAATAAATAATAAACATTTATTAATAAATGTTTATTATTTATAATAAAGAATTAAATTTTAAGAAATTGAATAAAATTACTAAACGGGACTGACGAGACTCGAACTCGCAACTTCCGCCGTGACAGGGCGGTGCTCTAACCAATTGAACTACAATCCCAAATGTGATATCAGCAGAATAATAATAACTATTGTTCTTATTAAATGTCAATTATTTTATAATTTTTTTTATATAATCAAATTAAAGGAGAAACAGGGATTCGAACCCTGGGTACAAAAAATTGTACGATAGATTAGCAATCTATTGCTTTCGACCACTCAGCCATTTCTCCGAAAAAGTAAAATTCTTTAATGATTTATAAATATGGCTCTGGTGGGATTTGAACCTACGACCTTGGGCTTATGAGTCCCCTGCTCTAACCACTGAGCTACAGAGCCAAAAATTACTTTTACGTAATTAATATATCATAACTATTTACTTATAGTAAATAATAGATTTTAAAAATAAATAAAATTTGTAAAAAATAGCTTAATTTAAGTTTTTTAATCATAATAAATAGAAAAATCTAATAATTTTTATGAATAATTTTTGGAATAATATTCGTCGTTATCCTAGTTTTTTTATAAGTAGTGTTGCTGGACTAATTGTAGTTATTTTAACTCCTTTTACAAGTTTAATTAAAACACCAAAATCACGTTATATTTTAATTGGATTTATATTAATTAGTTTAATAACGATCTTTTTTATTATTAAGGCAATGTTAGTATTATAATAAATTATTATGAAAAAATTTAAAGTGTATCTTAAATAAAAATCTTCTAAAAGTAAAATATGAATATTAAACTTTTAATAATTGGGCCGAGTTGGATTTGAACCAACGTAGCAAATGCAACGGATTTACAATCCGCCCCCTTTAACCACTCGGGCATCGGCCCTATACAATTAATAATATCAAAATAAAATAAAAATTACAATATAATGTATTTATTTTTTATTTTATCTTGACGTTTTTTCGAATATACGTTATAAGAATATAAATTCTTTTTATGGGTAATTAACTCAGCGGTAGAGTGTCTGCCTTACAAGCAGAAGGTCACAGGTTCAAATCCTGTATTACCCATTTCATATTATTTGTAATGAATTCAAATAATCAAAAACAGGGCCTATCGTCTAACGGATTAGGACAGAAACCTTCTAAGTTTCCAATGTAGGTTCGATTCCTACTGGGCCTATTAATATATTATCTGTTTACTTATAAAAAAAGCTGGTGAAGGGACTTGAACCCCCGACCTACTGATTACAAATCAGTTGCTCTACCAATTGAGCTACACCAGCTATCTTAATTAATTATAAGAAATAATTAATATAAAAGCAATCATTATAAATTTATAAAAACATAAAATATTTAATGAATTTACAAATTATGAATAAATTCATTAAATATTTTTTTGAAGAATTTAAAAATTATTCACCTAGGACATATCTGGTAAAACGAGCAACTTTTATATTTTCACCTAAAAGTCCTATTACTTGTTTTATATATTCTTCAACCGAAATTGACGAATCTTTAATGTATTCTTGTTCTAATAAAACACGTGTTTTTAAACTTTTATCTACCCGCCCTTTAATAATTTGTTCTTTGATATTATCTGGTTTATTTTGCAAATCTTCTTTGTTACTTTCAAAATTCCAAGTTTCATCAATAATTTCTTGAGAAATATCTTCTAATGAAACTACATCTAGACTAGAATTTGACGCAATTTGCATTGCAATATTTTTAGATAATTCAACAAATTCTTCTCGTCGTGCAACAAAATCTGTTTCACAATTAATTTCAACTAATATACCTAATTTACTTCCTGTATGAACATAAGCGTAAATTATTCCTTCATTAGTATTACGGCTAGATTTTTTGTCGGCAGTTGCCATTCCTTTTAATCTTAAAGATTCAATTGCTTTGTCGAAATCACCATTGTTTTCTTCTAAAGCTTTTTTACATGTCATCATTCCCGCACCAGTTTGATCACGAAGTTGTTTTACAAGTTTTGCGCTAATTTCTATCGTCATATGATATTTTAGATAAAAGATTTTTGATGAAAAGCTATTCTATTTTAGATTTTCCTAAATTAATACTATCTGTTAAAGATTTTAAAATTAATTTTATAGATCGAACTGCGTCATCATTACCTGGAATTGGTATATCAACTAAATCGGGATCACAATTTGTATCTAAAATTGAAATAATTGGAATATTTAATTTACGACATTCACGAATTGCACTAATTTCACGTTTTTGGTCAATTATTATCGCAACATCAGGTAATTTATCCATATTTTTGACACCATTTAAATGTTTACGTAATTTTTCTAATTCAGTTTTCCGTAAAGCTGCTTCTTTTTTTGGTAATATATCAAAAATTTGATTAGCTTCTTGTTGTTCTAATTCTTTTAATCGAACAATTCGGCTTTTTAATGTTACCCAATTAGTTAACATTCCACCTAACCATCTATGATTAACATAATAAGAATTACAACGTTTAGCTTCTTGAGCAATTAAAGAACTAGCTTGGCGTTTTGTACCTATAAATAAAAATGTTTTTTTTTGTTCAGCTGCAGATTCTAAATATAAACTAGCCTCTTTTAATAGCTGAACAGATTGGACTAAATCTAAAATATGAATATTATTTCGTTCTGTATAAATATACGGAAACATTTTTGGATTCCATCTATAAGCTTTATGTCCAAAATGAACACCTGCTTGTAGCAATTGGGCTAAATTTAACTCAGCCATATAAATATTAACTCCTTAATAAAAAACTTAAAAGTTCTGTCAATAAGATAACAAATTCAAAATAAAATCGTCTAGCTTTTTATATTAAAAAACTTTTGTACTATTCATTTTAAATTTTAATGGTAAATAATGGTCGAGGTTTTTTTGAAAACTTTTTACATAATTTTTATAACCAGTTCCTGATGGTATTAAATGACCAATAATAATCGTTTCTTTTAATCCTCTTAACCAATCTAATCTTCCTTCAACTGCCGCTTTTGTTAGAACTTTTGTAGTTTCTTGAAAACTTGCTGCAGAGATAAAACTAGGATTATTTAATGCAGCTTTTGTAATTCCTAACAATAACGGAACATAAAACGCTGAAAATTTATTTTGAGTTTTAACAATTTGATTAATATAATTTATATGATACAAATCAATAACTTCTCTAGGTAATAAAGGTGTATTACCTTCGTGTGTTATTAAAACTTTAGTTGTCATTTGTTTAATTATAACTTCTAAATGTTTATTTGCAATTGTTACTCCTTGAGATTGATAAACAGATTGAACTGAATTTAAAATTAATGACTGAACTTTTTTAAAACTTTTATAACTCGCTTCATAATTATCGGATAATTGACAGAGTTTTATTCTACCTGAATTATCATCTATTAAATATTTAATTTTCGCAAAATAGTTAAAATAAATTTTTAATAAATTATGTGGATTAATTTTTTCATTTTCTTTAACAGTTGTGCCTATTTTTCGGAATTCAAAACTTGGATCAATAGTTGTTTTTCTAATTAACAAACTTTTTTTCAAACTCTTAGGTATATGTTTACTAATTCGTTTCTTTTTTCTTGCTTCCAATAATTCTTCAATTCTTGGTAAACCTTGAACAATATCCCCAGTAATTTCTTTTTCAAAATTTAATAAACCAATAGTTTGACCATTTTCAATAAATTCACCATTTTTACAATAAACACTATTAACCTCTTTTTCAAAATAATCTTCCGTTATTGAATGAATTCCAATATTTCTAAATGGATGCTCTAAAAGTCCCACAGTTGCTAGTTCATTTTTATAATTATTTTTTGATTTATTGGAAATAAGTTCTGAACTTTTTAATACTAATAAAAAAAGATTTTCAAATCGAACACGATTTACATTATTTAAAATGTCACGTCTTTTTGTTTTATAAATTTTATCTTTATAATCTAAATAACCATACCAAGGAGTTTTATCCAATTTTGATAATTTCGTAGATTGTTGATTTTTTTTATGAATTAAAAATTCTCGAACTAAAATAGGGATTCCTGAACTGTAATATTTTCCACGTTTTTTTATTAAAAGTTTAGGAAAAGAAAATTTTTCATAGGAAGTCGTTAATGGAATTAAATTAGATAATTTATTAGTTATATTACGGTAATTAATATGTACATTCTTTTTATTAAAAAGATTTATAGCTGTTAATTTAAAATTTATAAATTTATATTTTAAATCTATATTATTAAGAGAATCGTTATTTTTACAATTTGGGAAAAAATAAGGTCTACCTTTTTGAATTGTTAATAAAGAATTATTATTAATTAAAACTTTTCCGATACTGTCAAGATTTTTATTGTCAAAAAGAAAAGTCTTAAAATTTGTACTTTTTATTTCATTTTTTGGAATTGTTATACAGTCTTGATTAGAAATCAAAAATAATTGTTTATTTTGTTTTCGTTTCGATTTTAATTTTACAATTTCTAAAGACTTTTGTGTAAAAATTTCTAAAAATCCTAATATTGTATATGGATGAATAAATTGATTATTAGAAACAATAAAACATGGTTGAATATTTGTATATTTTAAATCAGCTGGTATATATTGATTAAAAGATGATTTATTTGAAATTGAAAAATTTAAAAAATTTTTATTTCGATTTGGAAGTATTTCAATTTGTATATTAGTATTTCTATCAAAAAAATTTTTTAAACAGATATTTAAACCTATATTTATAATTTCAATTTGTTCTGTTTTTTTAATTTTTTCCCCTGAATTATATGAATATTTTATTTGATTCTTTAAATTAATAAATTTATTAATTTGATAAGATTTATCGATTGAAGATTTAAAAGATTGTACAAATGGAATTTCATATAAATTAATTGGACGAAGTAATAATTGATAAAATGAATTTACTTTTATAATCTGGCATAAAGAAATTTGATCTATTTTAATTTGATTTAAAAGTATTTCACCGGGGAAAAAAACTTTATTTTCTAAAGATTTAATTTGTTTAAAATCCTCAACTTTATAAACAAATCCTGGTTTAATAGATATTTCTTGAATTATATTTTGTTTTTCTTCAATAGAAATATATCCTGCAGTTTTAGAAAATAAATTTGGAAGAATTTCAACATTTTTATTGATTAAACTTTTATCTCGAATTAATAAAAGACTATTATCAGAATTTAGTTGATGTATTTCTTCAGGTAGCCAAATAATTGTTTGTATATATCTTTTTTCGATATTATACAAATAAGAAACAGAATTTTTTAAATATGCGGATTTTCTTTTTTGAATCTTATTAGCATAATAAAGAATTCCTCCAGTTGCAGTAAGAAAATCTTTTGAAATTAATTTTCCAAAACTATTATTAGATTTATTTACTTGAAATTTTAAAATTGGTAAATCAAAATTTAATACATAATTTAAGTTGTTAACAATTAATAAATAACTTTTTTTTAAATTACCAAGTATCAAATTTTGAATTTTAGCATTTTTTAATAAAAAAATAGTTGAGAAAATTTCAAAATTTTTATAACTTAATTTTTGATTATTACTAATGCTACAAAATATTCCAGATTGTTGATTTATAATTTTACTTCGAAAAATAAAACTATTATTATTTATTTTAGAATCAAAATAAAAATTTATAAAAGAACAAATTGGAGCTTGATAAACTTTTCCGGATAAAATCCATAATAATTTATTTTTTGCAATTGACTTGAGTTCACTTTTTATTCTTGGCATATAAACTTCACCAGAATTGTCACTTATTATTGGTTTCGTTTCTGTTCGAATTTGTTTAGCAGTTCCTGATAATTGACCTAAAATATAATTCTTTTGAACAAATTGATTATCAGAAACAAATAAAATTGTATTTCGTGATAATTCAATTTGAATTATTTTTTGGGTTTTATTTTTTGGAAGAATAGATAATGAACCCGAGTTTTCTGTAAGTAAAACATTTTCTCCTCGATTTGTTCGTAATAAAGAAGTTTTTAATAAATTTGAAAAATTAATAATTCCATTTATTGGACTTATTAATTGTTGATCAGTTTCAGAAGTAAAAATTCCACCGGTATGGAATGTTCTCATAGTTAATTGAGTACCAGGTTCACCAATAGACTGACCTGCTATAATTCCTACTGCTTCACCCATATCAATCAATTTTTCTGTTGCTAAATCCCAACCATAACATGTTTGACAAATTGAACGATATAGGCGACAAGTTAAAGGTGATCTAAGATAAATATTCTCAACATTATATTGTTTAAGAATTTTAATTAAATTAGGAGTTATTTGTGTATTTATTTCTGCAAGTAATTGATTATTTTCAGAGTTATAAATAGATTTATTTAAAATACGGCCTATAATTTTATTAGAAGTTGATTGTGACAAATCTTTTTTAATTGAAAATAAAAAAGAATGATTAGTTAAACAATCTTTTTCACGAATAATAATATCTTGTGCTACATCAATTAAACGACGCGTTAGATAACCTGAATTAGCAGTTTTTAGAGCAGTATCAACAATACCTTTTCTAGCACCATAGCCAGACATTAAATAGTCAGTTATACTAAGACCTTCACGAAAATTCTTTTTAATTGGTAGATTCATGATTTGACCACTAGGATCAGACATTAAACCTCGCATTCCTACTAATTGTCGTACTTGAGATAAATTACCTCTTGCTCCCGAAAAAGCCATCATAAATACTGAGTTTAATGGATCATATTTCTTAAAATATGAGACTACTTCATTTTTTAATGATTCACTTGTAATATTCCATTTATCAATTATTTTTTGATATCGTTCAACTTCAGTAATCTTACCTTTTAAACAAATTTTTTCAGTATTTAAAATTTCTTGATTTGCATTGTTTAAAATATTATTTTTTATTTCAGGAATATGTAAATCTTCAATACTAATAGAAATACCAGCTTGAGTTGCATATTTAAAACCTAAATACTTTAATTCATCGGCTAAAAAACAAGCTTTAATTGATCCATATTTAGTAAAACACCATGCTAATAATTGTTTTAGTTGTTTTTTACTAATTAAAGTATTTTGATATATATAATTTTCCATGAAAATTCCTTTTTACTTTATTTATTTAAATAAAAATTTTTAATTATCTAAGATATTTAAAGTTTTTTGAATAACATAATTAAAAATTACTCGCCCTGTTGTCGTTTGTAAATATTGAACTAGAACTCTTCCTGTATTATCTTTTCTAATTTGTAAACCATCATAGTATTCAATATATGTTTTATCTTTTAATTCAATTTTTTTATTATAAGGAGTCGAATTCTCAACTTGTTTATTATACCGAATCCAGATTAAAGAATGTAAATCAATTTGTTCTTGTCGATATGCGAGTAACACATCTTCTAAGTCAGCAAAATAATGATTTGAACCTTCTAACTTCTGTAAATTATTAACTGTTAAATAATAACAACCTAAAACCATATCTTGACTTGGCATAATTATTGGCTCTCCATTTGCAGGAGATAAAAAATTATATGGAGCTAACATTAATGTATAGCATTCAGCTTGAGCTTCTAACGATAAGGGTAAATGAACAGCCATTTGATCGCCATCAAAATCGGCATTAAATGCAGAACAAACTAAAGGATGAAGTTTTATAGCACGACCATGAACTAATAAAGGTTCAAAAGCTTGAATTCCTAATCGATGTAAAGTTGGAGCGCGATTTAAAAAGATTGGATGATTTGATAAAACTTGTTTTAAAACAGGATCAATGAGCGATTCATTTTGTTGAATTAAATTTTTCGCAACTTTCATATTGCTTGCTAAGCCTTGATTAATTAATTCTCTTATAATAAAAGGTTGAAATAACTCAATTGCCATTTCAAAAGGTAATCCACATTGGTTAATTTTCAATTCTGGACCTATTACAATTACAGATCGACCCGAATAATCAACACGTTTTCCTAAAAGATTCTGACGAAAACGTCCATGTTTTCCTTTTATAATATCTGATAAAGATTTTAAAGGCCGATTATTACCATTTACAGCTATTTTTCCACGTTTACCATTATCAATTAACGTATCAACAGCTTCTTGTAACATACGTTTTTCATTTCGAATAATTAATTGAGGAGCATCAATTTCTAATAAACGTAAAAGTCGATTATTTCTTGTAATTACTCGACGATATAATTCATTTAAATCGGAAGTAGCAAAACGACCTCCTTCTAATTGAATCATTGGTCTTAAAGCAGGTGGAATAACTGGTAATATAGAAATTATCATCCAAGCCGGACTTGATCCAGTAGCTAATAAATTTTCTAAGCTACGAATTCTTTTAATAGCTAAATCTCTTAATTTATAAATTCTATATTGTTCCCATTTTCTAAACCATTGTGAACTTAAATAAAATGGATTTTCTTTGACTAAAACTCTACTACAGTAATGTATAAAGCTTCTTGTATCGCTTATTTCACTATTTAAATTTAATTTTTCTAATTCTTTTTTTATAATAACTGAACCTATTAAAGAATTAGGAGTAGTTTTTATTAAATATTTAGGTGTTTGATAATTTGATTGAAATTTTTTAGGTTTAGGTTCAGGTTTTCTTGGATATCCAGTAAATCCTAAACGACGACTGCGTCGATAGTATTGAAAATCCCAATGAAGACCGTAAAAACTTATTTCATCATCAGCAATAAAGTAAACAAGTGAAGCTAGTTTTATTCTTTGAATTCTCTGATCTGTTGTATTTATTTGTCCTGATTTAAGAGGTTTTAATTTTGAAAAATTTTTCTGTTTAATAGAAATTCCAGTATCCAACCGTTTTTCATATTGTTCAACTTCTAGTAATACAGCCATATAATTTGGGCGACTATTCATATACCAAATATGAGTAACAGGATATATTAAATTAATATATCCCATTCGATGACGCCTTACTCTTGATTCAGTTAATTCTACACCACATCTATCACAAATTAAACCTTCATAACGCACTCGTTTATATTTTCCACAAGCACATTCTAAATTTTTACTTGGGCCAAAAATCCTTTCACAAAATAAACCATCCATTTCTGGTTTAAATGTTCTATAATTGATTGTTTCTGATTTTTGAACTTCTCCAATTAGTTGACCATTTGGTAAAATTCTTTGCCCCCACTGTTTAATTCGCATAGGAGAAGCTAATTTTATTTTGATGTAATCAAATTCTGTTTGAGATTTTAGCATTTTTGTTTTCACATAATCTATTAAAATAATATTTTGTTAAAATTTGATGTAGGGGGAAATGTTTTTGTAAATGGATTATATTTTTCCATCAAATTCACTTCAATTTCACCAGTTTGATTAGTACTAAATTTTTCTAATTGATAAGTACTAATATCAAGTCCTATTGATCTTAATTCTTGTAATAAAACTTTAAAAGATTCTGGAATTCCTGAAGTTGGGATTTCATGACCTTTAACGATTGCATTTAAAGTATCATTTCGACCTTGCATATCATCGGATTTGATAGTTAAAAGTTCTTTTAATGAATAAGCTGCTCCAAAACCTTCTAAAGCCCATACTTCCATTTCACCAAATCTTTGCCCTCCATGTTGAGCTTTACCTCCTAATGGTTGTTGAGTTACTAAAGAATAAGGTCCAGTAGCCCGCGAATGCATTTTATCATCGACTAAATGAATTAGCTTTAACATATATGCATTACCTACTGTAATAGGATTTTCAAATTGCTTACCAGTACGTCCATCAACTAATACTAATTTTCCTGGACAATAAGGGTTAAATAACCAAGCTTCATTTTTAACTACAGAAGCTTGTCTTAATTTTTTATTAATCAAAATACGAGACATTTCTTGTTCATGCATTTCATCAAATGGTAATATCTTAAAACGACGATTTAATTTATAACCAGCTAAACCAAGTAAGCATTCATATAATTGACCTACATTCATTCGAGATGGAACACCTAATGGATTTAAAATTATATCTATCGGAGTTCCATCTGGTAAAAATGGCATATCTTGTCTAGGTAAAATTTTAGATATAATTCCTTTATTACCATGGCGACCTGCAATTTTATCTCCAACTTGTATTTTTCGAATTTGTGCAATAAAAATTTGAATTTTTTCAAACTCATATACCAATTTATGTTTACGTCGAAAAATAATAGTTCTTATTACACGTCCATATTCACCGATGGGCATTCGAAAAGAACTATCTCGAACTCCTTTAGCTTTTGCGCCAAAAATGGCACGTAATAATTTAGCTTCAGGTAATTGTTCTGAATCATCTTTTGGTGTAATTTTTCCTACTAAAATATCACCAGGTTTTACAAATGTTCCTACTTCAATGATACCATCTTCATTTAAATTTTGAAGTTCAATTGGATTTAAATTTGGAATAGATTTTGTTGTTTCTTCACGGCCTTCGTTTGTTATACCAATTTCTATTTCATATCTTTCAATATGAATTGAAGTAAATACATCATCATAAATTAAACGTTCGTTAATTAATATAGCATCTTCAAAATTATATCCTTGCCATGGCATATAAGCAACTAATACATTTTGACCTAAAGCAAGTTCTCCATCATGAATCCCAGGCCCGTCAGCAATTATTTGTCCTGATTTTATATATTCACCTTTCCAAATTGTTGGACGTTGATTAATACAAGTTTCTTGATTTGATCTTTGATATTTTTGTAACTGATATTCAGCTTTTTGACCATTATCCTCCATAATTTGAATTTTTTTAGCAGTTACATACTCAATAATACCTGAATTTTTTGCAGTTAATGCCATTCCAGAATCGACAGCAATTTGGTTTTCTAACCCAGTACCTACAATAGGTTTTTGAGGTATTAATAAAGGAACAGACTGTCTTTGCATATTTGAACCCATGAGTGCTCGATTAGCATCATCATGTTCAAAAAATGGAATTAATGAAGCAGCAGCCGAAACAACTTGAATTGGTGAAATAGCTATAAAATCAACTTCAGAAGGAGTAACATTTATAAAATCTTGCTTATAACGAACAGAGATTGAATTTTTTAGTAAATAATTTTGATTATTTGTTAAAATATCTGCGGGAGCAATTTTATAAGAATCTTCAATATCTGCTGTTAAATATAAAGGAGTTCCAGTTTTAATAACTTTACCATTTAAAACACGCCAAAAAGGAGTTTCAATAAACCCTGATTGATTAACACGTGCACAAGTAGTTAATGAAGCAATTAAACCAACATTTTGTCCTTCAGGGGTTTCAATCGGACAAATTCTTCCATAATGACTAGGATGAATATCGCGGACTGTAAAACTAATTCTATCTCTATCAAATCCACCAGGCCCTAATCCACTAATACGACGTTTATGTGTCAAAGCCGATAAAGGGTTTGTTTGATCCATATATTGAGAAAGTTGGCTAGAGCCGAAAAATTCTTTTATTGTTGCTGAAACAATAGTTGAACTTAAAATTAAAGGAGAATCAAGTTTATAAACTTGATTTAAAATTTTTCTTGATAATCTTTGAAAACCTACTCGGAATAGCTGTTGTATTAATTCTCCTACTGAACGAACTCGTCGATTTTTTAAATGATCAATATCATCACTTCCTACTTTAGAAATAGATAATGTAATTAAATAGTCTAAAATTCCAAAAATATCTTCATAGGTAATTGTTTGAAGGTCTGATGAAATTTGTAAATTTAATCGCTTATTAATTTTATTTCGTCCTATTTTTCCTAATCGATAATATCGAAAATCGAAAATTCGTGAAAATTCGGATATATTTTTATAAAAATCTGCAATATTAAATCTTAATAAAGGATATTTTGAATCTATTGAAGTGGTTAAAAGTGGAGAATTAAAATAAAAAAAATCAGAATGCTGTAAACTTCGAACTATTTGGATTTCAGATAAACCCATTTCACGCAATAAGTGAATAATTGGTTTTTTTGTTAATTTATCAATTTGAATAAAAATATCATCTTCAAATCTATTTGTTATAGGATATTTTAAAATATCAATTTTTTTCTCTCTATGAAATAAAAATCTAATCCAAGATCCGTATTCGGGAATAATTGTTGCAATATATAAATCTTTTTCTTCATACTTAGTTTTATATAAATCTTTTTTTGCAAAATATTCTTTATTTTTAATAATATCACTTTTTTTATAATTTTTTATTAATGGAAAAAAAATAACAGATTTTAAATTTCTACTTTCAGAAACAAATTGATTTAAAAAGCTAAAAGTTTGAGAAGTTTGATTTATTTCAATTTTTAGAAATTTTAATTTACTAAAATTAGAAATTTGGTTAATATTTTCTTGAAAAATTAAAATTTCATATTTTTCTAGTATTGTTTGTAATTTTAATTTATGAATATTAATTAAAAACTCATAATTTTTAATACGTTTGGTAAAAATATTAAAATATTTATTGTAAAGTTCAGGTTGAAAGATTTCTAAGATTTTATCTGAATTTGATTTGAAATCAAATGTATTTATTTTTTTATAATATAGAGGAAAAATATTTTTTAAACTTTTGCTTTCTTGTTTTAAAAATTTACTATTTTCAAAAAGTAAATATAAAGTTTGATATTTTTTTAAAAATTTCAAAAGTAAATTAAAGTAATTAATAAAATTAATAATTTTTAATACTTTAAAGTTATCTTTCTTTATAAAAGAATAGTTTTTTAAATTTAACCAATTACAAAAATTTAAAATTTTTTGTTTTTGAGATTGAACATTTAGGGTTTTTAGAATAATTCTATAAATTTTAAAAATTTGTAAAAATTGAGGCTCATTATAAGAATTATTTTTTTTTGAAAATTTTTGAAAATATTTAGATTCTTCTTGAATTGGAAATAAGAATGTCAAATCTGGATTTTTAAGAAGACCAATTGAAGTTTGTGTAAATGATCTTAATTTATGATAATCATTTGATAATATTAGCTTATTAATTTTTCGTTTTTTTTGCTTCTTATTTTTTTCAAAATAAATTCCCGGGCTTCGAATAATTTGACTAACAATAATTCGTTCGCATCCATTGATTATAAATGTAGCATAGGTTGTCATTAAAGGTAAATTAGCTATTGTTAATTGACCTTTACGCATTATACTATTATTTTTTTTATTTCTAATTTCAATAGGCATTAATAATTGAGTTACATAATTTTTTGTATATCTTTTAGCACTTAAAATATTATATATTGGTTTAACTAATTTATATTCTTGACCAAAAAAAACATACTCAATATTCCCACTAAAATCAAAAACAGACGAAAAATTTAAAAGTTCATCAGTTAACCCATAGGAAAGAAACCAGCAAAAACTTACTCTTTGCATTTCTATAAAATCAGGTAGGGTTGTAATATAGTTAAAATATTTTTTCATAATCTTCGTTATTAAAACATTTTAATTAATATTTTTAAATAATAATTTTCATTTTTATAATATTAGATAGTGTTAAGAAAATTTGATTCAATGATTTAAAATTTTCTTAACTAAAAAGTATAAATTTTACCACAATGAATTAGTCAATTTTTAATTTTGCAGCAAGTTGAGATTTCTTGCGAGCAGCTGTATTTTTATGAAGAATATTTTTTTTACAAGCTTTATCTAATGTACTATAAACAGAACTTAATAAAATTTGTGCATTATACTTATCGATAGGATTTTGAGAAGATTTATATTCTTCTAATTGTGTTAAAAATCTTTTTATTTTTGTTCTAACTGAACTTTTATAAAAACGATTTTCTAATCGATTCCTTTTATTAATTTGGATACGTTTTAACGCAGATTTATTATTAGCCATAAAATGATACTAACTCCCTTTTATTTATAATATAAATTAAAATGATTATAGAAACTTATTCATTATACTAAATCTAATAAAAATTTAGAAGTTTTTTGAAGTAAATTTTTTTATAATGATTTTAACAATATTTTTGTAAAACCTTGATAAGAAAAAATTTTTTCGGCAATATAAATAAGACAAAATATTATAAATTAAAAAAATTTTTATGGCAAAAAGTAAAGGTACTCGCATTTTAATAACATTAGAATGTACTGAATGTCGTACTAATCCAAATAAGCGATCAGAAGGTGTTTCTAGATATTTGTCGGAAAAAAATCGTCGTAATAATCCTGCACGACTTGAATTAAAGAAATTCTGTCAGTATTGTAATAGAACAACTATTCATAAGGAAATAAAATAAAATGATAAATTATAAAAAAAAAAATTTACTTCTTAGTTTTAATCAAAAAATTGATTATAAAAATATCGATTTATTAAAATTATTTATTACAGAACAAGGAAAAATTCTTCCTCGTCGTGCAACTGGAGTAACAGCTCAACAACAAAGAAAAATAGCAAAAGCAATTAAACGAGCTCGAATTCTATCTTTAATTCCTTTTATAGGATCCAATTAAATTAAAAAAAATTAGTTTAGTTTCTAAATTAAAAAAATAAATAAAAGAAACTAAACTCTAATGTATTTTTTAAACATAATAAATTTTAATAATTAGTATTTTTTTTATATTGATATTAATTATTAATTAAAATTAGTTAAAGGAAATATTTATGGGTCGTAGTCAACGGAATGATAATTTTATAGATAAAACATTTACTATTGTTGCTGATATTCTTTTAAAAGTTCTTCCAGCTAGTAAACAAGAAAAACAAGCTTTTTTTTATTATCGAGACGGAATGTCAGCACAATCTGAAGGCGAATATGCAGAAGCTTTGGAAAATTATTATGAAGCTCTTCAATTAGAAGAAGATCCTTATGATAGAAGCTATATACTTTATAATATTGGCTTAATTTATTCAAGTAATGGAGAATATATTCAAGCTTTAGAATATTACCATCAAGCTTTAGAATTAAATTTAAATCTTCCACAAGCTTTAAATAATATTGCGGTTATATATCACTATCAGGGTGCTAAAGCAGCTAAAAAACAAAATTTAGAAGTTGCAAAAGGATTATTTGATAAAGCAGCAGAATATTGGTGTCAAGCAATTAAATTAGCACCAAATAATTATATAGAAGCTCAGAACTGGTTAAAAACAACAGGTCGATTAACATCAGACAATTTATTATAATGTTAAAAAAACAGAATAATATATTGTTAAAAACTATTTAATTCCCGAATTCAAAGTATTTTGTTGTACAATGTTATATAGTTAAGAACTTTCAAATTTGTTATTATTTTGAACAGTATATGAAATACCGAAAGTATATTTATTCTTAAATATTTTAATATGTTAAGTCAAAATGGTAAAAACTAGTTTAAATAAAGGTTACGTTACTCAAATTATTGGTCCTGTATTAGATATTGAATTTTCTGATGGTAGTTTACCACCAATTTATAGTGCTATTAAAATTGAAACAGAAGATGGAATAGGAACAATCGTTGAAGTTCAACAATTGTTAGGAGATAATCAAGTTCGAGCAGTATCTATGCGTTCTACAGATGGTTTAAAACGAGGTGCTGAAGCTGTTGATTTAGGAGCTCCAATCTGTGTTCCAGTTGGAACACCAACTTTAGGTCGAATTTTTAATGTAATTGGTGAACCAGTTGATAACCAAGGAGATGTTTCTTTTGATGAAACTTTACCAATTCATAGAGATGCACCAATATTTACAGAATTAGAAACAAAACCATCAATCTTTGAAACAGGTATTAAAGTTGTTGACTTATTAGCACCTTACCGTCGAGGTGGTAAAATTGGTTTATTTGGTGGTGCTGGTGTAGGAAAAACAGTATTAATTATGGAATTAATTAATAATATTGCAAAAGCGCATGGTGGTGTATCTGTTTTTGGTGGTGTAGGTGAACGAACACGTGAAGGTAATGATTTATATGAAGAAATGAAAGAATCGGGTGTTATTAACGAGAAAAATTTCCAAGAATCAAAAGTAGCTTTAGTTTATGGTCAAATGAATGAACCTCCTGGAGCTAGAATGCGTGTTGGATTAACAGCTTTAACAATGGCAGAGTATTTCCGTGATGTTAATAAGCAAGATGTTTTATTATTTATTGATAATATTTTCCGTTTTACACAAGCAGGTTCTGAAGTATCTGCATTATTAGGACGTATGCCATCAGCTGTAGGTTACCAACCAACATTAGCTACAGAAATGGGAGCATTACAAGAACGTATTACTTCAACAACACAAGGTTCTATTACTTCTATTCAAGCAGTGTACGTACCAGCAGATGATTTAACTGATCCAGCCCCAGCAACAACATTTGCTCATTTAGATGCAACAACAGTTTTATCACGAAATTTAGCTGCAAAAGGTATTTACCCAGCAGTAGATCCGTTAGATTCAACTTCAACGATGTTACAACCGGGTATTGTAACAGAAACACATTATGAAGTTGCTGAAACAGTTAAAGAAACTTTACAGCGTTATAAAGAATTACAAGATATTATTGCAATTCTAGGAATCGATGAACTTTCTGAAGAAGATCGATTAACAGTAGCTCGAGCACGTAAAGTAGAAAGATTTTTATCACAACCATTCTTTGTTGCTGAAATCTTTACAGGTTCACCAGGTAAATATGTGAGTCTAGAAGAAACAATTAAAGGTTTTACTATGGTTTTAAAAGGTGAATTAGATGATTTACCTGAACAAGCTTTTTACCTTGTAGGTAATATCGACGAGGCTATAGAAAAAGCAGAAACTCTAAAATAAGGATTAAAAATTATGACTATGAATATTCGAGTTTTGACTCCAGATAGAGTTATTTGCTCGACAACAGCAGATGAAGTCGTTCTGCCAGGGTTAACGGGTAAAATTGGTGTATTAGATGGTCATGCATCACTTATTACAGCTTTAGATACAGGTTTGTTAAGAATTAAATTAGATAATAAATGGACTCCTATTATCTTATGTGGTGGATTAGCTGAAATTGATCAAAATCGTGTAACTGTATTAGTTAATGATGTTGAAGAATTATCTAGTTTAGATTTAAGCGAAGTAACAAAAGAATTAGAAAAAGCTGCTTTAGCAGTTGAAAATGCTGAAACAAGTAAAGCAAAATTAGACACTGCAATTGAACTAAAAAAAGCTACAGCTCGCGTTGAAGCATTAAATTATTTATCATAAATTAAAAAAATTATATATTTTTATGTATTGATGATTAAAAAAAAGATATAATATCTAACTATAATAAGTTTAGCATTTTATATCTTTTTTTAATACAAATATTATATATATATATATATATAAATTAAACGCAAAATTTTAATTTATGATAACAAATTCAAATTTCAAATTTAAAAAAATTTATCCAATAGTATTAGAATTACCTTTTTCTGAACATATTGAAGAATTAAGGCAACGTATATTTCATATAGGTTGGATAATTTTATTTTTAACCTGTTTTGCTTTTTTTGAAGTCAAATTAATAGTTCAATTATTAGAGCTACCTGTAGATAATGTAAAATTTTTTCAATTATCACCCGGGGAATATTTTGTTTCAACGGTAAAAATATCTTTTTATACTGGGTTATTATTTACAAGTCCGTTTATAATTGGACAACTTATATTATTTTTATTACCTGGCTTAACAAATCAAGAAACAAAAATTATTTTACCATTACTTTTCAGTTCTTTATGTCTATTTGGGCTGGGATTAATTTTTTCATATTATGTTTTAATTCCTGCAGCTTTAAATTTTTTTTTGAATTATAGTAGTGATGTTATTGAACCATTTTGGTCCTTTGATCAATATTTTGAATTTATTTTAGTTCTTTTCTATAGTACTGGTCTAGCGTTTCAAATACCTATTCTCCAAATACTATTAGGTTTATTAAATTTAATATCAGCTCAACAAATGTTTGGGATATGGCGTTATGTTTTATTAATTTCAACAATTATTGGAGCAATTCTAACTCCTTCAACAGATCCTTTAACACAATTATTATTATCAATAGCAATAGTAATATTATATTTTTCAGGAGCAAGTATCCTGTTTTTAATAAAAAATTAATTTTATTCTATTTATTTATACTTAAAAAGTATTTAATTCATGGCAACTAACAAATTTTTTAAAAGTCTTTTATTTACTTTAACAATTACTCTTAGTTTATTTGGTTTTTGCATCGAGAATTCATATGCTTATCCGGTATTTGCTCAACAAGGTTATGCAAATCCAAGAGCAGCAAATGGAAAACTTGCATGTGCAAATTGTCATTTAAATCAAAAAGCAATTGAAGTCGAAGCACCACAAGCTGTTCTTCCAAATTCAGTATTTGAAGTAGCAATTAAGGTTCCTTATGATACGAATAAGAAGCAAATTGATGCAAATGGTAAGGCAGCAGATTTAAATGTGGGTGGTATTTTAATTTTACCAAACGGTTTTAAATTAGCTCCTAAAAATCAAATACCGAAAGAAGTGAAAGCAAAAAATAAAGGAGTTTTTATTTCTCCGTATAGTACAAAATACGATAATATCTTAATTGTTGGTCCTATTGTTGGTAAAACTCATCAAGAATTATTATTCCCTGTAATATCACCTGATCCTGAAAAAGATTCAGATGTTAAATACTTAACATATCCTGTTTATGCTGGTGGAAATCGTGGTCGAGGACAAGTATATCCTACAGGTGAGAAAAGTAATATCAATTTATTTGGTGCTAATCAAACTGGTCAAATATCAGAAATTACTATCTCTGAAAAAGGGGAATCAAATATCAGTATTTTAAATTCTGATGGTATTAAAACGTCACAAATAGTACCTGCAGGCTTAAAATTAACTGTTAAGCAAGGTGACTTTGTTAAAACAGACCAATCATTAAATATTGATCCAAATGTTGGCGGTTTTGGGCAAGAAGAAACAGAAATTGTTTTACAAAACCCATTACGCATAATTGGATATTTAGGATTCTGCTTCTGTGCTTTATTAACACAAGTTTTCTTAATTTTAAAGAAAAAACAATTTGAAAAAGTTCAAGCAGCTGAATTAAACTTTTAAAAGAAAAAGGAATGACTTATTTAAGTTTGTCATTCCTTTTTAAAATTATAAAAATAATTAATATAATTCGTCTTCTTGATGTACTAAAATTTTACAATCAGATGTTGGATAAGCAATACACGTTAAAACAAATCCTTTTTCCATTTGTTCATCATCTAAAAATGTTTGTTCTGATTGATCAATTCCACCTTCTACAACTTTACCTGCGCAAGTTGAACAAGCACCTGCACGACAAGAATAAGGTAACTCAATTCCTTGTTCTTCGGCTGCATCTAAAACAAAAACATCGTCCGCACAGTCAATAGTAGTATCAATACTATGCTCTTCACTAACTAAGGTAACTTTATATGTAGCCATAAGGACTCCTTATTTTTAATAATTAAAAAGTAAAATTTGAAACATTTTATTTGTATTTTACTAACAAGTAGTATACTACTTATTAATAAAATACAAATAAAGTTTTTTATCAAAATTTAATAATTTTCTATTTTAATTAAATCGTTGTTTTAAACGACTAGCTTTTCCTTTTAATTTTCTTAAATAATATAATTTTGATCTTCGAACTTTTGAAGATCGTAAAACTTTTATTGAATCAATTTTCGGAGAATGCAAAAGAAAAATTCTTTCAACTCCTATACCATCTAATACTTTACGAACTGTTAAAGTTGTATTAATAGAAGAATTCTTTTTTGCAAGTACAGTACCCTCATAAAATTGAATTCTTTCTTTATTTCCCTCAATAATTTTAATTCCAACTTTAATATTGTCACCAATTTCTATTTTTGGATAATTTTGTTTTAGAAAACTTTTTTGAACGTCTTCTATAATTTTTTGATTATTAAATTTAGGCATATTTAATTTTCAATTTTAATAAATATCTTAAATCAAATAATACAATTGTCCAGAAAAAAAAACAATATTAAATTTAATTAGTGCATCCGACTGGGTTCGAACCAGTGACGTTCCAGAGGAAAACGGATTATGAGTCCGGTGCCTTCAACCACTCGGCCACGAATGCATATTTGGAGCTGATGGGAATTGAACCCACGTCCATCTAAATTCCATTAAAGCACTCATTCACAGGTTTAGTTCTTTTCAAAGAACAAATTAAATTGATGATTCATTCTAAACTATAAATAACTAAAAAAATAGTAATCATAGCGAATTAGATTGCTAATATAAAATAATCCAATAAATTAGTCAATTATTAATTTTTATTAAATTGATAATGCATTAAGAGTATATTTATTAGAAATTATTGATTTATGATTAAAAAATATTATGTTGTTAGCAGCATTTATTTTATTATATGTGAGTTTTTACGAAGACTACAACCTTCGACCTGCTTCATACTTTAAAGATTTTTAAATGTCAAAACCAAAACAGCCCCAAAATATCAGAAGATTTATTTTATAGAAATATATACATTTTTATAAAAGTATAAGCATGAAGGGAATCGAACCCCCGACTTTCAGAATCGGAATCTGATGCTCTATCCACTGAGCTACATGCTTTCTATAAGAATAGAATATTACTATAAACCTATAATTTATTGTTAAATAATAATCTAAATTATTATTTAACAATAAATTATTAATTTAATAGTAAATTTTTCCTCCACCCCATTTTTCTGTTACAATTTTAGGTTGTAACATAACATGACCTGCAATTGAATATAAATCTTCATCTGTTAAAGATCTCATTCTAGGATAAATATCAGCACTTTTAATACTAGGATGAACTTCAGCAATTGAATCTAATCCATCATATGTTGTAGGATTTTTTAAATAATCTACAAGTGCAGCTATATTATCACGTCGAGGTGTCGCTAAACTTAATGCTTCTGGATCTAAACCAATATTAGGATTTGTTTTAGTAACACCGCCTACATGACATGCGCCACATGTTGCATTAAATAAACGTTTTCCACGTTTAACTTGTTCTGGAGTTAAAATAACAGTACGACCTTCTCCATCAGCAGTTACTGTTCGAGTAGCTTCATCTAAATCAATTGCTGAAACATTTTTAACACCAAGGTTAAAAGTCCAGAAAAAAAACAGAGTAAAAATTAATGAGAATTTTTTTGACATAATAATCTAAAATTAAAAAAAAAATGGAAACCAAGAAAATTAAAATTTATTTATAATTCTTTGTCTTGTTGTTTATATTTCAATTTTGCAATATTTGATAATAGACCACGTAATCTTATATTTTCCCATCCAGCTACTATTAGTGAAGTTATGATTAAAACTTGACTAAATAAAAGAATAGGATCAAGACGCCAGCCATGTACAATTAAGATGCAACTATAAAGTAAATTAATTGTTGCAAAAAAAATATCTTCATCCCTTGCAATTTCTGGTCTTATTACTCTTAAAAAATATAACAGTAATACACCAATTCCTAGAATAAACCCTAATAAAATATTAGGACCAAAACCTATGTTTATCATAAATAAAATTTTCCTTCTATTAACTATGGTTGATAAACGATTAAATTATGAACGTATAATACGGTCACTTTTACTTATAACAATTAACGCAATACCAATAACTGCTACAACGATTCCACCATAAATTAAACTAGATAAAAAATTTGCTAATGAAGTTGTCATTTCTAATCCCGTTTTTTTAAGAAAAATTAAAAATAATAAGATTGACTTAAATATTAATATTAATTGTATCAGTTTTTTTTGAAAAACACAAAAAATTTATAATAATATAATTGTTTATTTACTTCATTAGATCTAAAAATTTAAGAAAAATATTAAATATTAAAAAGGTATAGCTATAATACAAAATTAGCGCTTTAACAGTTTGCTGCTTTCTTACGAATCTGACATATCTAGTATAAGTCTTATATTGTGTAAAAAGCTATACCCGTTAAAATTATACAAAATTTGAATCAATGAGTCAAATAATATCAAATAATTTCCTTGTTTTTTTTTGAAAATTATATACAATATATATAAGCCCGGATAGCTCAGTTGGTAGAGCAGTGGATTGAAGATCCTCGTGTCACCAGTTCGAATCTGGTTCTGGGCATTTATAGATTCGTATTTAAATTAGCAAATTTTGTATAAACTGGATTAAATAATAAATTAACCGTTCCAATTGGTCCATTTCTATGTTTAGCTATTATTAATTCTAATATATCTGTTTTATATTCTTCTAATGTATAGTATTTTTCGCGATATAACATAAGAACTAAATCGGCATCTTGTTCAATTGCTCCACTTTCTCTTAAATCGGAAAGGATTGGTCTTTTATTTATACGATTTTCAACATTTCTACTTAATTGGGAAAGAGCAATTACTGGAACATTAAATTCTCTTGCAATACTTTTTAAAGATCTAGTAATTTGAGATAACTCTTGAGCCCGATTATCTGTAGAAAATTTAAATTGTTGCATTAATTGTAAATAATCAATAATAATTAATCCTAGATTTGTTTCTTCAAAAAGTAATTTTTTTATTTTAGAACGAATATCCGTAATAGATATGAGAACACTATCATCAATAAAAAGAGGTAAACATGACATCATTTTAATACTTGTATTTAATTTTAACCAATCTTTTTTATTGAGATTACCTGAACGTAATCTAGTATTGGTTATTTCTATTTCATTAGCTAATAATCTATAAATTAATTGTTCTTTTGACATTTCTAAACTAAAAAATAAAACAGGTAATTTATAATTTTTTATTATATTAATTGCTATATGTAAAGAAAAAGCTGTTTTTCCCATTGACGGCCGGCCTGCTATTATAATTAAATCAGATTTTTGAAAACCCTGAGTTAAAGAATCTAAGTCATAAAAACCAGAACTTATACCTGTTAAAGAAGGATTAGAAGATTTTTGTTTTAAATCTAAAAAAATTTTTGAAAATAAATCAGTACTATTTAATGTTTCTTTTTTTTGAGTCTCATTTTTTAATTCGAATAATTGTGTTTCTAAATCATTAAAAATATTTTCTAAAGGAATATTAGTAATATAACTTGAATTAACAATACTATATCCTAATTTTATTAAAGTTCGTCTTAAGAATTTATCTTGTAATAATCGAATATATTCTTTTAAATAACCTAGATTAGGTATTTCAATTATTAGTTCATTTATTACTTTCATGCCACCAATTTTTTCTAAGAGACCATTATCTTGTAAAAATGTTATTAATGTAATTAAATCAATAATTGCCGTCTTTTTATATAAAGTTAAAATTGCTTTATAAATTTCTTGATGATTTTTAAAATAAAACGCTTGTATTTCTAAATTATTTAAAGTAATTTCAATTGCTTCATTACTAATTAATAAACTACTTAAAACAATTTTTTCTGCTAAAAAATTATGTGGTAAATAATTTTCAATATAAAATTGGGTAGAATTTGTATTAGAAGTTGTCATCCTCAAATTTATTAAAATTTTTTCGTATAATAAAATTTAAGTTCTTGTATTTTTCTCTATTATACTTATAATGTCTAATGTGCGTCCTTAGTTCAGTTGGTAGAACGCTAGTCTCCAAAATTAGATGTCGAGGGTTCAAGTCCTTCAGGACGCGTTTCTCTTCTTAGAAGAGGTTTATATAGCAATATATTAAAAAATAGAACTATTCAGTTTATAAAAATAAAATAATAAAGACCGATATTCAAAATTAAAAAAGAGTTTACTTATTCATTAACTATTTTATGCCAAAAAAAATAACAGCGCTAATAAAATTAGCTTTACCTGCTGGTAAGGCTACACCGGCTCCTCCAGTAGGGCCGGCATTAGGACAGCATGGTGTTAATATTGCAGCTTTTTGTAAAGAATATAATGCAAAAACTGGTGATAAAACTGGCTTAATTGTTCCAGTTGAAATTTCTGTTTATGAAGATCGAAGTTATACTTTTATTCTTAAAACACCTCCAGCTTCAGTTTTATTAATTAATGCTGCGCAAATTAAAAAAGGATCATCAACTCCTAATAGAGTTAATGTTGGTACAATTACTAAACTTCAATTAGAAGAAATTGCTACTATTAAATTACCTGATTTAAACACTAATAAAATTAAAAGCGCTATAAAAATTATCGAAGGAACAGCCCGTAATATGGGAATTTCTATTGTAGATTAATCTTTATTTTATAATTTTATTCACGGAAAGAATATATGCGAAAAATATCGCGTCGACAAAAAGAAAATAGAAAAAAAACAGACGGTATTGTTTTTTCAAGCCTTGAAGAAGCGATAAAAGTTTTAAAAGATACCGCGAATACTAAATTTGTTGAAACAGTAGAATTACATGCAAATTTAAATATAGATCCGAAATATTCTGATCAACAATTAAGAACAACTTTAACTTTACCTCATGGTATAGGAAAACAAGTTAAAATTGCAGTTTTAACAAATGAAGAAAATATTCAAGAAGCTAAAAATAATGGAGCAGATATTGTAGGAAATGAAGATTTAATTCAAAGTATCAGTAAAGGAGACTTTGATTTTGATTTATTAATTGCTACTCCTAATCTTATGCCAAAATTAGCTAAATTAGGAAGAGTTTTAGGACCTAAAGGTTTAATGCCATCTCCAAAATCTGGAACAGTAACAACAACGTTAGCTCAAACTCTACTTGATTTTAAAAAAGGAAAATTTGAATATAAAGCTGACAAAACAGGTATTGTTCATATAAGTTTTGGTAAATCAGATTTTTCAGAAACGGCTTTGATTGAAAATTTACACGCATTATACAAATCTATTGAGCAAAATAGACCTTCAGGTGTAAAAGGAAAATATTTTAAAAGTTTATTTATTTGTACAAGTATGGGACCATCAATTCAATTAGAATTATCTATTTTTTCATAATCAAATTTTATCATCTTTATTCTTATGACAGAAAAAATTGACCAAATTTTAGAAGAGTTAAAAACTTTAACATTATTTGAAGCTTCAGAACTAGTATCAAAAATTGAAGAAACTTTTGGTGTAGATGCTTCAGCAAGCGCAGGACCTGCAATGGTAATGGCTGCGCCAGCAGCAGCTGCGGAAGTTGAAGAAAAAACAGAATTTAATGTTATGTTAGACGAAGTTCCAGCAGATAAAAAAATAGCTATATTAAAAGTGGTTAGAACTATAACTGGTTTAGGTTTAAAAGAAGCTAAAGAATTAGTAGAATCAGCTCCTAAGCAAATTCAAGAAGGATTAGCTAAAGAAAACGCTGAAGAAATTAAAAAACAATTAGAAGATGCAGGTGGAAAAGTATCATTAACATAGTTCAATAGTTAAAAATAATAATAAAATTAATTTCTTAGTATAAATAAGAAATTAATTTTATTATTATTTTTTACCAAAATCCTAACGATACAGCTTTATCAATCGGTAAACATGCTCCAATACCTAACCAAACAGCTGTTATAAATCCTAAGATAAATAATAAACTAGCAATTGGTCGACGGAACGGATTTGCAAATTTATTTACATTTTCAATAAAAGGTACTGTTGCTAATCCTACTGGTACTGCTGCCATAGCTAATACACCTAATAATTTATTTGGTAAAACTCTTAATAAATTAAAGGTAGGGAAAAAATACCATTCCGGTAAAATTTCTAGTGGTGTATTAAAAGGATCTGCTGGTTCACCTAATTGTGTTGGAGCTAAAACAGCTAAACCAATCACACAAGCAAAAACTCCTAAAATGCAAACTGGAAAAATGTATAAAATATCATTAGGCCATGCAGGTTCACCATAATAGTTATGACCCATTCCTTTAGCCAACTTTGCTCGTAATTTTGGATCTGTTAAATCGGGTTTTTTAATTACTGACATATGTATTCCTTTTTAAATAAGTAAAATTTGAATTAAACATTTCTATATTAAAGAGGTCCAGAAATACCTTGTTTTCTAATCATTAAGAAATGCGTTAAAATAAGAACTGCTGCTGCAACAGGTAAAACAAAAGTATGAGCACTATAAAAACGAGTTAAAGTACTTTGTCCTACACTTTCTCCTCCACGTAATACTAAAACTAATGGAGGACCTACAACAGGAACTGCTGCGGGAACACCAGTTACAATTTTACAAGCCCAAAATCCTACTTGATCCCAAGGTAAAGAATAACCAGTAACACCAAATGAAACTGTTACAACAGATAAAATAACACCAGTAACCCATGTTAATTCACGTGGTTTTTTAAAACCGCCAGTTAAGTAAACTCGGAAGATATGTAACACCATTGTAAGTACCATCATACTTGCAGACCAACGATGAATCGAACGAATTAACCAACCAAAATTAACACTTGTCATAATATATTCTACAGAAGCAAATGCATCTACTACACTAGGTCTATAATAAAATGTCATCGCAAAACCAGTAGCTACTTGAACTAAAAAACAAGTGAAAACTAAACCACCAAAACAGTAAAAAATATTAACATGTGGTGGAACATATTTACTTGTAATGTCATCTGCAATTGATTGAATTTCTAATCTTTCTTCAAACCAATCGTATACTTTACTCATAAAAGATTTTTATAAAAAATTTATTACACAGCTAAGCAAAATTTTTCCATAAAAAATTTAAGGCGAGAGTGGGATTCGAACCCACGGAATCCGTAAAGATTCATCTGATTTCAAATCAGACGCAATAGACCAACTCTGCCATCTCGCCAAAAGATTAGCGAAATCACTAATCTTAACATTTAACTCTCGTAAGTACTTTTTCCACTGAATTTGATTGATGCTGGATCTGGATTTTTACCAATAGAGAAATTTCTACTATTAACTGCTGTCCGACCTGGATTTACCTTTTCAGGAAAAACACCATCTTTTGGATGTAAATATTGAATTTCACCACTTGGAAAAATTCTATAAATTTTATAATCATTGATTTTAAATGTTCGCAACTGAGTTCCTAATGCTAAACACTGTTCTTTTCTTGCTAAATACAATAAATTTTCGCCTTTTCGCATAATTGCTGCGCCGCCTGTAGGCATTTCGAAAATTTGTTCTTTACTGCTAGTCCAAGTAATTGCATATTTTTCTTCAACTTCAGCTGCTCGTAACCAGCCACCTGTACTTCCACCAAAAGTAGGAAACGGTGTTTGTAAATTTAATGTCATATCTAAAACCTTATCGTTATTTAACGTTTACTATATTATTTTAATAAAAATTTTAGAATTTTTCCGTTAATTTATAAAATTTTCTAGCGGAGAATGGATTTGAACCATTGACCTTCGGGTTATGAGCCCAACGAGCTACCAGACTGCTCTACTCCGCGTGACAAAATAAAGTTTTATTAGAATTATAACAGATAATACTAATTAAATTATATTTTGTCTATAAATTTAAATTTATTTTATTAAATTGAATAATTAAATTTAATGGCTAGTAAAAAGTAACAAACAATTAAAAACCATGTAAGATTATCTAAAAACTTTTCTGCAGAATTTGCTGATCCAAGAAAATTACTTTTTGTTGTGAAACTTGTTAAACCTGCATTATTTGGAATACGGATTAAAATTAATGCAAGTAATAGAATACTAATTAGTAACCAGATTATTTTTATCATACAATACAAAGTTTGATAATATTTATATTAAACTTACTTTTTATTTTGATTAATCTTCAATCTCAAAAATTTCTTTAAAAATTTTTGAAACTTTATCACCTGAATCAATTGATTCTAATGGATCTTTTCTTAAGCGATGACGTAAACATAAAGTAATAACTTTTTCAATATCTTTAATAGTAACATTAGTTCTTTCGTTATACGCTGCATAAGCCTTAGCAGCTCGATTCGTTACAATGTCCCCTCTTAATCCATCAACGTCTAATTGACTACAAACTTCTGAGATTTTTATTCTTAAATCGTAATTTAACTCTACATTTGGTAATAAATTTTGAGCAGCAACAATTTTATCACGTAATTGTTGTTGTTGTTGTTCATAATTTTCAATCCAAACATCGGGTGCTTTATCAAATGAAGTTCTTTCTTCAACAACTTTTACCCGTAACTTAGGATCTTTTACTGTTCTTATTTCTGCATGCATACCAAATCGATCTAATAATTGAGGTCTAAGTTCTCCTTCTTCTGGATTTCCAGATCCTACTAAAACAAATCGAGCTGGATGTCGAATTGAAATTCCTTCTCTTTCTACAGTATTCCAACCAGATGCAGCAGAATCTAATAAAATATCTACTAAATGATCATCCAATAAATTAACTTCATCTACATATAAAATACCTCGATTAGCTTTAGCTAATAAACCTGGTTCAAAAGCTTTTATTCCTTCTGTTAAAGCTTTTTCAATATCTATGGTTCCACAAACACGATCCTCTGTTGCACCTAATGGTAAATCAACCATTGGAATTTTTAATAATTCAGTTTCAATAGTTTCATTATTTTGTATTGCAATTTTTATTTCATTACTCATTAAATCAAAATCTGATTTATGAGAATTAAAAGGATCATTTTTAACTATTTCAATTTCTGGAAGTAAATCTGCTAAAGCTCGAATTGTTGTTGATTTACCTGTTCCTCTATCTCCCATAATCATAACACCACCAATTTTTGGATCGATTACATTTAATTGTAAGGCTAATTTCATTTCTTCTTGCCCTACAATAGCAGTAAAAGGAAAAACGGGTGTATTATATTCGCTAGAATCTTTTATTACCATAATAATAATTAGGTTTTATTTTAAATAATTGTTTAAACTCTTAAAAATTTTTAACTTATTAGATTAAAAATTTTTTATTGATATAATGATACACTTAAACGAACAGCTAAAATACTAGCTGTTAATGCAATAGCTAATATTATATAGATTTGAGAATCAGAAATCATAATTTTTCCTTTTTTTATTTATTTTACTACTTTAATTAAAAATTTTTTATTTTCGAAAAGTTCTAATAATAAATATTTGAGATATTCTTTTTTAATAAATTATAGCATAGTTTTTAAAACTTTAATTATTGATAATAAAATAAATTAAAAATTTTTTATCTAATTTATTATTTTATAAAAATATTAAATTATAATAAGGTGTGTAAGTTGAAAAGATTATGAGTAAAAATTCTAAATAAAGGTTTACTTACAGAATAATTTTATTTAAGGATTTTAAAATATGACCATTGCTATTGGACAAAACCAAGAACGTGGCTTATTTGATCTTGTTGATGATTGGTTAAAAAAAGATAGATTTGTTTTTGTTGGTTGGTCAGGTTTATTATTATTTCCAACTGCATATTTAGCTGCAGGTGGCTGGTTTACTGGTACAACATTTGTTACTTCTTGGTATACACATGGTTTAGCTAGTTCATATCTTGAAGGTTGTAACTTTTTAACTGCTGCAGTTTCTACTCCAGCAAACAGTATGGCTCATTCTTTATTATTATTATGGGGTCCAGAAGCACAAGGTGATTTCACTCGTTGGTGTCAAATTGGTGGTCTTTGGACGTTTGTTGCTTTACATGGTTCATTTGGACTAATTGGATTCTGTTTACGTCAGTTTGAAATTGCTAGATTAGTAGGTATTCGACCTTATAATGCTATTGCATTCTCAGGCCCTATTGCTGTTTTTGTTTCAGTATTCTTATTATACCCATTAGGCCAAGCAAGCTGGTTCTTTGCTCCTAGTTTTGGTGTAGCGGCTATTTTCAGATTCTTATTATTTTTACAAGGTTTCCATAACTGGACATTAAACCCATTCCATATGATGGGCGTTGCTGGTATTTTAGGTGGTGCTTTACTTTGTGCTATTCATGGTGCAACAGTAGAAAATACATTATTTGAAGATGGTGATGCTGCAAATACATTCCGTGCGTTTACTCCAACACAATCTGAAGAAACGTACTCTATGGTAACAGCAAACCGTTTCTGGTCTCAAATTTTTGGTGTTGCATTCTCTAATAAGCGTTGGTTACATTTCTTCATGTTATTTGTACCTGTAACAGGCTTATGGACAAGTTCAATTGGAATTGTAGGTTTAGCTTTAAATTTACGTGCATATGATTTTGTATCTCAAGAATTAAGAGCAGCAGAAGATCCTGAATTTGAAACTTTCTACACAAAAAATATTTTATTAAATGAAGGTATTCGTTCGTGGATGGCTGCACAAGATCAACCACATGAAAACTTTGTATTCCCTGAGGAGGTATTACCACGTGGAAACGCCCTTTAATAGTAGTATAGCTGGTCGTGACATTGAATCAACAGGTTTCGCTTGGTGGAGTGGAAATGCTCGTTTAATTAATGTTTCAGGTAAATTATTAGGTGCACATGTTGCTCATGCCGGTTTAATGGTATTTTGGGCTGGTGCAATGGTACTATTTGAAGTATCACATTATGTTCCAGAAAAACCTTTGTATGAACAAGGTTTTATTTTAATTCAACATTTAGCTACATTAGGATATGGTATTGGTCCTGGTGGCGAAATTACAACAACTGTTCCTTACTTTGCTGTTGGTGTTCTTCACTTAATTTCATCTGCAGTTTTAGGTTTTGGTGGTATTTATCATTCATTATTAGGTCCAGATACTCTTGAAGAATCATTCCCATTCTTTGGCTATGACTGGCGTGATAAGAATAAAATGACAACTATCTTAGGTATTCACCTATGCTTATTAGGTTTAGGTTCTTTCTTATTAGTAATTAAGGCTATGTACTTAGGTGGTGTATATGATACATGGGCTCCTGGTGGTGGTGACGTTCGTTTTATCACTACTCCTACATTAAATCCAATTGTTATTTTTGGTTATGTTTTCCGTTCACCTTTTGGTGGTGATGGTTGGGTTGTTGCTGTTAATAACATGGAAGATGTTATTGGTGGCCATATTTGGGTTGGTATTTTATGTATCGTAGGTGGTATTTGGCATATCTTTACAAAACCATTTGCATGGGCGCGACGTGCATTTGTTTGGTCAGGAGAAGCATACCTTTCATATAGTTTAGCTGCTATCTCATTAATGGGTTTCACAGCATCGCTTTACTCTTGGTACAATAATACCGCATATCCAAGTGAACTTTATGGTCCAACAGGTCCTGAAGCATCACAATCACAAGCTTTTACTTTCTTAGTTCGAGATCAACGCTTAGGTGCAAATGTATCTTCTGCACAAGGTCCAACAGGTTTAGGTAAGTACTTAATGCGTTCGCCAAGTGGTGAAATTATCTTTGGTGGTGAAACTATGCGTTTCTGGGATTTACGTGCTCCATGGGTAGAACCTTTACGTGGTCCAAATGGTTTAGATATTAATAAAATTAAGAATGATATCCAACCATGGCAAGAACGTCGAGCTGCTGAATATATGACTCATGCACCATTAGGTTCGTTAAATTCAGTTGGTGGTGTTGCTACAGAAATCAACTCAGTAAACTATGTTTCTCCGCGTTCATGGTTATGCTGTTCACATTTCTTCTTAGGTTTCTTCTTCTTAATTGGTCATTGGTGGCATTCAGGTCGTGCTCGAGCTGCTGCTGCTGGATTTGAAAAAGGTATTAATCGTGCAAACGAGCCTGTTCTTTCAATGCGTCCTATTGATTAAATCTTAAAATTTTTTTATCCAGTATTTTATACTGGATAAAATAGTTAGATTTTTAGAAATATTTTATATTTAAGTAATAATTTTATAAATTTATTGGGTTACCTGGGACTCGAACCCAGAACAAGTCGGTTAAAAGCCGAGTACTCTACCATTGAGTTAGCAACCCTATGAATTATAGTAACATGAAAGTTAACAAATGTTAAAGTATTTAATATAAAAATTTTTATATAAACTTGAAAAATAACAATTAAAATATTATTAAAAATAATATTTTTACTTTATTATTTTTAAAGTAAAATTACTAATAACATTATAGGTTATTTTGTTATTTTAAATTTCAATAAAAATTTGTATATTAAGGATTTGAAAAATGACTAATTGGCAAGTAATAGGTCAGTTAATAGCAACTACTGCTATTATGTTAGCAGGCCCAGCAGTAATTGTATTATTAGCTCTAAAAAAAGGTAATCTTTAAGACATTATTTATATTAATTCATCATTATTAAAAGTTTTAAGGAATAAATATATATATGATAACAGCTTTAGTTGGTTTATTAGTTTTAATTTCATTAGGTTTAATCGTAACTGTTCCAGTAGCATTAGCTACTCCAGGCGAATGGGAGAATTCAAAAGGTACATTTAATAAAATTTTTCAAGCTTGGGTAGGTCTTGTTATTGTAATTGCTGCTGCAGATGGTATTGCATCATCAATTTAAGTATCATAGAAATTATAGTTTCTACTATAATTTCTATGTGAATTTTTAGTATTGACATAAAAGTAAAATCTTTTTAATATACTTTAAATATATTTAGATATTCTTGCGGGCATAGCTCAGTGGTAGAGCGCAACCTTGCCAAGGTTGATGTCGCGCGTTCGAATCGCGTTGCCCGCTTTATTCTATCTAATAATTTGCCCCCATCGTCTAGAGGCCTAGGACAGCTCCCTTTCACGGAGCAGACAGGGATTCGAATTCCCTTGGGGGTAATAAATTTTTTTTTCGTAAATTTAACTAATTTAAATAAATTTTCACTTTATTTTTTCTTGACAAAAATATTTAAAATATGTTATCTTCAGTGGCTAATAACTAAAGTTTAACTAATTAGTTAAATGTTTCTAGACTTATTCATAAATGAATTTTTATTGCCTATCACAATCTCAACAGAGATTTTAGAAAATTGGACAACAAAAGATGGTGAAATTCCTCAAACAACATTAGAAATATTTTGGGATAAATTAAAAGAAATTTCTACTTATGGTTTTACCATTGAAGAATTTCAAAAAGCCATGTTACTTTTATGTTTTATTCGTTTTATTATTTATTCAATAAAATATAATATTTTTACATCATTCAAAATATGCGCTATAGGTTTTATTTCCTGTATTCTTTGGGCAATGGCTCTTAATGACTGTATTGGTATTTATTATCCAAATTTAGCATTACACCCTTTACTTAGAAATGCGTATAGAGAAGAAATTATGTACCGTGAAGTTGCCTTAGCAAGAGCTGGTGAAAGATTACTAGATGATTTGGTCAAGCAAACTAATACTAATTCTTATCCATTTGATTGGATAACACCTATTTTCGGCAAATTCCCATCTACTATTTCACATATAACAGATCCAATATATGTATTTATTAGACGAGATTTTTTTGAAACAATAAAACAGTTTTATAAAACGAATTTAAGACATTTAGTTTCAATTTTTGTTTATGTTGGATGTGTCAGAGTAGGAAAAAAGTATTGTCCATACCATATTAGATGGCATTTTACATTTATAACTTTATATAATACATTTATGCCATACATTTTTTCTTGCACAATGAGAGCTCGCCAATTTTTATATAAAGTTTTAATCCCACAACAACGCTTTGAAGAGGCAGAAAATATGGAATTATATATAGGAGCATGGGTTTTTGTTCATATTTCATTTATTATGATTGCAATGATTCATGCCATTTTTTCCCAATATTTTTATATTCCTTTTCTTACATATAGTGTGGAATTACATGTTGGTAAAAGACCAAAAACAAGTATTTATAGCGGAGGATATACAGCTTGGCAAGATAATTTTAATTTTTTCAATATAAAACTAAGCGATACCTTACGTTTATGGTGGGGATTTTTAGGAAAAGGTACCAAAAATCAAAGAAAAAATAATAAAACTTAATTTATTTGTTTAAATTAAGAGCAATTTTAATGAACTAGATTTATTTTCTAGTTCATTAATTTTAAATTATAATGAAGAGCCTAAGCCTGAATATGAGCCATAAATAAATAAACTTAATACTGCAATTACAGCTAAACCGCCAACTAACCCTACAAGCCATAAAGGAATTCTACCAGTATTAGACATATAAAAAACTCCTGTTTCTAATGATTAATTGAAAAAGTAACTTGAAAATAATACAGCTAGAACAAAAATTAATAAAAGTCCCCAGTATAGAGAAGTTCGATTTAATTCTACCGCCTGTTTATTTGGATTTGGACCTGTCATAAATTTTACCTCTTTTCTATTTTTCTATATAATTAATTTATCTTTGAATAAATTGCATAGCTGTAATTCCACCTAAAAAGAAAACAGTTGGAATTGCTAAGCCGTGAATGGCAAGCCAACGGAAAGTAAAAATAGGATATGCTACCGGTTGATTGATATTTTTTGACATAAATTTTACCTCTTTATAAACCTTTAGTTAAATCTTCTAATTCTTGTTTAGCACTAAAACGATCGTTTACTAACGGAACTTGTTGACGATCTTGTGTAAAGTATTCGTTTGGTCTTGGTGTACCAAAAACATCATACGCTAATCCAGTACTAACAAATAACCATCCAGAAACAAAAAGAGATGGAATAGTGATACTATGAATAATCCAGTATCGGACACTAGTAATAATATCTGAAAAAGGACGTTCACCTGTAGAGCCACCAGACATAATTTTATCTTCTCCTATATATATATATAAAGTTGTTACTCATTCTAAACTTTTCAATAGCGGGCAGGGAGAATCGAACTCCCATCATTAGCTTGGAAGGCTAAGGTTTTACCACTAAACTATGCCCGCATATCTAAATTATAGAATTATGCGGGTTAGAAAAGCAATAAAATCTTATAAATTTTCTAATTTTAAATCTAGAAATTTAGCTAAATCCGAAGCTTCTTCTTCTAAATTAGAAATAGCATTAGGCTGTTCAACGGATGTAATTGGAATCCGTCTTTCATCTTTTAAACATAAGTAAATTGTTCTTTTTGGATTCAATCCTTCCGCAATTTTAATTCCTATTGATTTTATATTTTTTAACGGATAAGTTAAAAGTATATTACGATTTTTTCCTGGAAATCCTTTACGAACAATTTTAACTAAATTATTATTTTTGTTATATTCATTATATCCGCCTCCTATATCCCAAATCACAGTTAAGAAAATATAAAGACTTACAAAAAAACTTAGTGTTCCATAAAAAACCATTACAATTCCTTGAGGAATAAATACTAAATCAATTGAGTTAGAAAAAGGCAGTAAATTGATTTTTAAATAACTTGAAAGTCCGGCTAATAAAAAACAAATTCCTCCAATAAAAAGAAAAGAAGCCCAGAAGTAATTACTAAAACGTCTAGATCCAATAATTTTATCTTGCCGAATATTTTCTTGCATTTCTTCGATTTACTAAAAAATTAAATTAATTTGATTGCTTTGAATCCTAAAAATAAACCTAATGAAAGGGTAAAACAAAATCCGACCAATAAAAAATAATCAATAATAAGTACCATAAATATCTTTTTGCTTTATAAAAATCAAATTTATAAAAATTTTAATATATATTAATATATATTATATAGTAATCTATATTAAAATTTTGGTCAGTAAAAATTTAAGTTAATTTATAGGATCTTAAATACTAATCAAAATTTTCATTATTAAGTAATTTAAAATTTAAGTTAATTTTATGGCTAATTTTATTAAACCTTATAATGATGATCCGTTTGTAGGTCATTTAGCAACGCCTATTACTTCTTCATCAATAACTCGCTCTATTTTAAAAAATTTACCAGCATATCGTTTTGGTTTAACACCTTTATTACGTGGATTAGAAATTGGTTTAGCTCATGGTTATTTTTTAATAGGACCTTTCTTTAAATTAGGGCCTTTACGTAATTCCGAAATTGCTTTACTAGCAGGATTTTTATCAACAATTGGATTAATTCTTATTTTAACATTAGGATTGACGATATATGGTATAGCTGTATTTGGGCAAGGAAAAGTAGAAACTTCAGGAATTTTAAATAATAATCTGCAAACTAAAAAAGCTTGGGATCAATTTAAAGGAGGATTTTTTGTTGGAGCATGTAGTAGTGCTGGTTTTGCTTTTATTTGTTTATCAAGTTTACCAACAATTCTTTTAAATTAAATGATATTATTTGTATAATATAAGTAATATTATGTTATACAAATAATATCATTTAATTTTCATTAAAGTTAAAAAATAATAAAATTTTTATCATTTTAAAATCAATTTAAATTTAATAATCTAAAAAAATTAATAAAATTATGAATTTACAATCTAATAGTTCTATAAATTTACAAGAAGAATACGCTAAAACAGAAATAGCAAAAATTTTAAATTTATTAGACGAAGAATTAGTTGGTTTAGCCCCTGTTAAAGCCCGAATTCGTGAAATTGCTGCTTTATTATTAATTGATAAATTAAGACGAAGTTTAGGAATTGCTGCAGGAAACCCCGGTTTGCATATGTCTTTTACAGGAAGTCCCGGTACTGGCAAAACAGCAGTAGGATTAAAAATGTCTGATATTTTATATCAGTTAGGATATGTTAAAAAAGGTCATTTATTAACAGTTACTAGAGACGATTTAGTCGGACAATATATTGGTCATACAGCTCCAAAAACAAAAGAAGTTTTAAAAAAAGCAATGGGTGGCGTTTTATTTATTGACGAAGCATATTACTTATATAAACCTGATAATGAAAGAGATTATGGGTCAGAAGCGATTGAAATTCTTCTACAAGTTATGGAAAATCAACGTGATGATTTAGTTGTTATTTTGGCAGGATATAAAGAGCCTATGGATAGATTTTATGAATCAAACCCTGGTTTATCTTCACGAATTGCAAATCATATTGATTTTCCTGATTATACAACAGAAGAATTATTAAAAATTGCTAAAATGATATTAGAAGAACAACAATATCAATTAACTCCAGATGCAGAAGTTGCTTTAACAAATTATATTAATGTTCGTAGACAAAAACCTTTATTTGCTAATGCTAGAAGTATAAAAAATGCATTAGATCGTGCTAGAATGCGTCAAGCAAATCGAATTTTTGATAGTCGTGGTCAAGTTTTAACTAAAAAAGAATTAGTTAATATTGAAGCTCAAGATATTTTACAAAGTACAGTTTTTAATACGTAATTTAATATCGATAGAAATTTTTAAGTTAAAATAAATTGTTTTAAAAATATAACATATGAGTTTACTTATTATTGGAGGTACTGGAACATTAGGGCGTCAAATTGTATTGCAAGCATTAACAAAGGGTTATAAAGTTCGTTGTTTAGTAAGAAATTTAAGAAAAGCTAATTTTTTAAAAGAATGGGGTGCTGAACTTGTTTATGGTGATTTAACTTTACCAGAAACATTACCTTCTTGTTTTCGTGGAATTACTGCCGTTATTGATGCTTCAACAAGTCGCCCTTATGATTTATCAACTATGAAAAAAGTTGATTGGGATGGAAAATTAGCTTTAATTGAAGCTGCTAAATTAACAAATATTCAACATTTTGTTTTCTGTTCAGTTTTAAATTTAGAACAATTTCCTAATATTCCATTATTAGCAATGAAACAAGGGATTGAAATTAAATTACAAGAATCTAAAATTCCTTATACTATTTTTAGATTAAGTGGTTTTTATCAAGGTTTAATTGAACAATATGCAATTCCAATTTTAGAAGATCTTCCAATTTGGATAACAAATGAAAATATATGTGTTTCATACATGGATACACAAGATATTGCTAAATTTTGTTTGCAATCATTACAACTTCCTAAAACAAAAAATCAAATTTTCTTTTTAGGTGGTCCTAAAGGTTGGTTATCATCTGAAATCATTAAATTATGTGAACAATTAGCCGGCCAATCTGCAAAAGTTCAGACTATTTCAATTAATCTTTTAAAATTATCAAGTCAATTTTTAGGATTTTTTGAATGGGGACAAAATATTAGTGATAGATTAGCTTTTGCTGAAATTTTGAATGTGGAAAATAATTTTTCTAAATCAACTTTTGATCTATATAAAACTTTTAAAATAGACCCAAGTGAGATTATTCAATTAGATGATTATTTTTTAGAATATTTCATTCGATTGTTAAAACGATTAAAGGATATTAATTTTGAAGATATCCAAAAACAAAAGAATTTAATTATTTAATTAATCTAAATATTATGAACTACGCAAATTTTATAGTTAAAATTGTTGGAAAACCTCAACAAAGTTTTTTTAATAAAAATATTACAGTGACAGAAATACCTGTTAAATTTGTTGCTGCTAGAAATAAAAATTTAAATACAAAAAATATTTTTCAAATTTCTATATGGAATAATTTGTCTTATGATACAACAAAATATTATAAATTAAATGATTATGTTATTATTGAAGGATATATTTCTTTAAGACCTTCTATGTTAACTACAAAACTTTTAAAAAATGAAAAACAGATTGAAATATCAGTTTTGAAAATCTATCCATTTTGTTTAAATTAAATTATTTAGAAAGATTTTAAAAATTATTTAATTCATAATTAAAATATTTTAGTATAATTAATATTATTAAAATAAGTTCCTAGGAAAAATTTAATGTTAACTTTAAAAATTGTAGTTTACACAACAGTTATCTTTTTTGTTTCTTTATTTATTTTTGGTTTTCTTTCAAGTGATCCTTCAAGAAATCCTAATCGTAAAGATCTTGAATAATATAAAATTTAGATAGTTTAGAATGTTTATTTATTAGATATTTGTAAATATAATTTTATTTAAAATTATATTTACAATCATGAAATTGATTTTAATTTGTAATTAGTATTATTTCTTTTTAAATTAATTTTTATTTCATAACAAATTAAAAAAAATTGTTTTTTATTTAAATTTTTTTTAAGAAAATTAATTTTTTCTTAAAAAGTAAACTATCATATAATTAATAGTATTTTTATAAAAATTTTTACTAAAACATTTTAACTTTATTTAAATTTTAATGAAACGTTTCAATTTAATTAGTTTACTTATTGCGTTTTTAATTTTAGGTACACCTAATCAAGCATTTGCAGAAATTGGTGGATTAACAAAATGTAGTGAATCTGCTGCTTTTAATAAAGGATTAAAAGCAAGTGTAAAAAAATTAGAACAACGACTTTCAAAGTATGAAAGTGGATCTCCTGCAGCTTTAGCATTAGAGCAACAAATTGAGAGAACAAAAGCTCGTTTTGATAAATATAGCCGTTCAAAATTATTATGCGGTACAGATGGTTATCCTCATTTAATTGCAGATGGAGATTGGAGCCATGCTGAAGAATTTATTTTTCCAGGATTTGGATTTATCTATATCTCTGGTTGGATTGGATGGGTAGGTAGAAAATATTTACGTGCAGTAAGTACTACAAAAAATCCAGCTGAAAGTGAAATTATTATTAATGTTCCTTTAGCTTTAAAAATTATGACTACAGGTTATATTTGGCCTATTTCTGCATGGCAAGAATTAATTAGTAAAGAATTAGTTGCTCCAGATGATCAAGTAACAGTATCTCCACGTTAATTTAATTTATTTACGAACTTTTTTAATTTATGAACAAGGATTTTCAAAAATACTTATCAACAGCTCCTGTTTTGTTAACTATATGGATGACTTTTACCGCAGGTTTTATAATTGAAATAAATCGGTTTTTCCCAGATATGTTAGGCTTATATTTTTAAGATTAATAAAAAAAGAGCAATTTTTTATAATTGCTCTTTTATTTTTTATTATATAAATTTTATTATAATTTATTTAACCAAATTTACCTGATGTTGATGCAATTACAAAAGCAGCATATGTTAAAATATAACCTACTGCAAAATGTACTAAACCAACTAAACGTGCTTGTACAATAGAAAGAGCAACTGGTTTATCTCTCCAGCGTACTAAATTTGCTAAAGGAGTACGTTCATGTGCCCAAACTAATGTTTCTATTAATTCTTGCCAATAACCACGCCAAGAAATTAAGAACATAAAACCTGTTGCCCAAATTAAATGTCCAAATAAGAACATCCATGCCCATACAGATAAATTATTCATACCGAAAGGATTGTAACCATTAATTAATGGAGACGAATTTAACCATAAGTAATCTCTTAACCAACCCATGATATAATTAGATGATTCATTAAATTGTCCAGGATTTCCACCCCAAATTGTCATATGTTTCCAATGCCAATAGAATGTTACCCAACCAATTGTATTTAACATCCAGAACATAGCTAAATAGAAAGCATCCCAAGCTGAAATATCACAAGTACCGCCTCTTCCAGGACCGTCACAAGGGAAACTGTAACCAAAATCTTTTTTATCTGGCATTAGTTTTGATCCGCGAGCATCTAAAGCACCTTTAACTAAAATTAATGTAGTTACATGTAATCCTAATGCAATAGCATGATGTACTAAAAAGTCACCAGGACCAATTTGTAAGAATAAATCATTCTTATTGTTATTAATTGCTTCTAACCAGCCAGGTAACCATACTTGACTACCTGCAATACTAGGTGCACTTTCAGGAGAAGATAATAAAACATTAAATTGATATACTGCTTTTCCTGAAGCTGCTTGAATATATTCAGCAAATAAAGGTTCGAATAAAATTTGCTTTTCCGGTTGACCAAAAGCTACAACTGTATCATTATGGATATATAATCCTAATGTATGGAAACCTAAGAATAATGACGCCCAACTTAAATGTGAAATAATTGCTTCTTTATGTTCTAACATACGAGCTAATACATTATTTTTATTTAATTCAGGATCATAATCTCGAACAAAGAATATTGCTCCATGTGCGAATGCACCAACCATTAAAAATCCAGCAATATATTGATGATGTGTATATAAAGCTGCTTCTGTGACAACATCTTTCGATAAGAAAGCATATGGTGTTAATGCATATATATGTTGTGCAGTTAAAGATGTTGCTACTCCTAAACAAGCTAATGCTAAACCTAATTGAATATGTAAAGAATTAGTAATTGTTTCAAATAAACCTGTATGACCTGCACCTAATCTACCTCCTGGAGGACGATGAGCGTCTAAAATCTCTTTCATATTATGACCGATACCAAAATTTGTTCGGTACATATGACCTGCAATAATGAATACAACTGCAATTGCTAGATGATGATGTGCCATATCACTTAACCATAATGATTGAGTTTGAGGATGGAATCCACCTAAAAACGTTAAAATTGCAGTACCGGCTCCTTCACTAGTTCCATAGACATGATTTGCTGTATCAGGATTACTTGCATATGCAGTCCAATTACCTGTAAAGAAAGGTGTTAAACCTTCTGGATGTGGTGGTGTTGTTAAGAAATTATCCCAACCAACATGAACACCACGAGAAATTGGAATTGCAACATGAACTAAATGTCCTGTCCATGCTAATGAACTTACTCCTAATAAACCTGATAAATGATGATTTAATCGAGATTCATTATTTTTAAACCATGCAAGGCTTGGTCGGAATTTAGGTTGTAAATGTAACCAGCCTGCTATTAATAATACACATGATAATATTAATAATCCAACAGAACCAAAATAAAGCTCTTGATTTGTTCTAAATCCAATAGTATACCACCATTGATAAATACCTGAAAAAGATAAATCAACAGGATAACCAACATTTTTACTAAATGCTTTAATTGCAGGTTCTCCAAAATGTGGATCCCAAATAGAATGTGCAATTGGTTTTGTTTTTAATGGATTTTTTACCCATTGTTCAAAATTACCTTGCCATGCAACATGAAATAAATTTCCTGATGTCCATAAGAAGATGATAGCTAAATGACCAAAATGAGATGCAAAAATCTTTTGATAAAGATTTTCTTCTGTCATCCCATCATGTGCTTCTAAATCATGAGCAGTAGCTATTCCATACCAAATTCTTCGCGTTGCTGGATCTTGTGCAAGGGCTTGGCTAAACTTTGGAAATTTAGTTGCCATAATTTTTAGATGCCTATTTTATTATTGATAATTGTAAATAAAATTAATTTTAAAAAATTTGTTATTAACTAATAGAAAGTGAACGTGCTAAGAAGAATGACCATGTTGTACCTATACCACCAAGTAAATAATGTGCTAAACCTACAGCACGGCCTTGTGTAATACTTAACGCACGAGGTTGAATTGATGGAGCAAAGTTTAACTTATTATGTGCCCAAACAATAGATTCGATAAGTTCTTGCCAATATCCACGACCACTGAATAGGAACATTAAACTAAATGCCCAAATAAAATGTGCTCCTAAGAAAATTAAACCATATGCAGATAAAGCTGAACCATAAGACTGAATTACTTGAGATGCTTGTGACCATAAGAAGTCTCTTAGCCAACCATTAATTGTGATTGAACTTTGTGCGAAATTGCCACCAGTAATATGTGAAATACTACCATCAGGTGAAATACTACCCCATACATCAGATTGCATTTTCCAACTAAAATGGAATATTACAACTGAAATACTGTTATACATCCAGAATAAACCTAAAAATACATGATCCCAACTTGAACTTTGACATGTACCACCACGACCCGGACCATCACAAGGGAATCTAAATCCTAAATTTGCTTTATCAGGAATTAATTTTGAACTACGAGCATATAAAACACCTTTTAACAAAATTAAAACAGTAACATGAATTGTAAAAGCATGAATATGATGAACCATAAAATCAGCAGTACCTAATTTAATTGGCATCATTGCAATTTTACCACCAACTCCGATTGCATCTCCACCAAACGCATAACTAGTTGTAGCTAATGCATTAGGAGCAGTTGTTTCTGGAGCTAATAAATGAATATTTTGAATCCATTGAGCAAAAATAGGTTGTAACTGAATTGCTTTATCTGAGAACATATCTTGTGGTCGTCCTAAAGCACGCATTGTATCATTATGAATATAGAATCCAAATGCATGACTACCTAAGAATATACAAACCCAATTTAAATGTGAAATGATAGCATCCCGGTGACGTAATACTCGATCTAATAAATTGTTATAATTATTTGCTGGAGTATAATCACGGACCATAAAAATAGCACCATGTGCAGCACCACCAACAACACAAAAACCACCAATCCACATGTGATGTGTGAATAAAGATAATTGAGTTGCATAATCTGTTGCTAAGTATGGATAAGGCGGCATTGCATACATATGATGTGCTACAATGATACTTAAAGATCCCATCATAGCTAAATTGATTGCCAATTGAGCATGCCAAGATGTTGTTAAGATTTCATATAACCCTTTATGACCTTCACCAGTGAAAGGTCCTTTGTGAGCTTCTAAAATTTCTTTCATACTGTGACCAATACCCCAATTTGTTCGGTACATATGACCAGCAATGATGAATAATACTGAAATTGCTAAATGATGATGAGCAATATCACTTAACCATAACCCACCTGTAATTGGATTTAGACCACCTTTAAATGTTAAAAAGTCTGAATATTGTTCAAAATGACCACTAAAGAAAGGAGCTAAACCATAACCAAAACTTGGATATAATTGAGCCATTAATTCACGATTAATAAGAAATTCGTGAGGTAATGGGATTTCTTGTGGCGCAACACCAGCATCTAATAATTTATTTATCGGTAATGCAATATGAATTTGATGGCCAGCCCAAGATAGAGAACCTAAACCTAATAAACCAGCTAAATGATGATTCATCATCGATTCTGCATTTTGGAACCATTCTAATTTAGGGGCTGCTTTATGGTAATGGAACCAACCTGCAAACAACATTATTGCAGACATGCATAAACCACCTATTGCTATCCAATATAATTCAACTTCACTTGTAATTCCTTCTGCTCTCCACATTTGGAACCAACCAGAAGTTGTTTGAATACCTTGGAAATTACCTCCAACATCAGCATTTAAAATTTCTTGACCAACGATTGGCCAAACAACTTGAGAACTTTGTTTAATACCAATTGGGTCTGATAACCATGCTGAATAATTAGAAAAATAAGCTCCATGGAAATGCATACCACTTATCCATAGAAAGATTATCGCTAATTGACCAAAATGTGCACTAAAAATTTTACGAGAAACTTCTTCTAATGAATTAGTCTGACTATCAAAGTCGTGAGCATCCGCATGTAAATTCCAAATCCATGTTGTTGTTTTTGGACCTTTAGCTAAAGTTCTTGAAAAATGTCCTGGTTGTGCCCATTTTGCGAAACTAGTTTCTACAGCATCTTTTTCTACAAAAACTTGCACGTTTTTTGTTCGACGCTCTGTTGAGCTTATTGCCATTTAGTTTCTCCTTTAGGGAGACAAAAATTATGAAACTCTCACAGCAAAAAATAAACTTTTAAATTTTTTGTTTATTAAATATGAGTTTTCAAGTATATATTATAATCGTTTTTTTATTTTACTATAACTTT